ACATCATTAGTGGTGCTGTTATACCTAGTTCAAACGCAATCGGTATTCATTTTTACCCAATTTGGGAAGCTGCTTCAGTTGAAGAATGGTTATACAACGGTGGTCCTTACCAATTAATCGTATTCCATTTCTTAATTGGTGTTGCTTGTTGGATGGGTCGTGAATGGGAGCTTAGCTACCGTTTAGGTATGCGTCCTTGGATTTTCGTAGCATTCTCTGCTCCAGTAGCAGCAGCTTCTGCAGTATTCTTAGTTTACCCTATCGGTCAAGGTAGTTTCTCAGATGGTATGCCTTTAGGTATTTCTGGTACATTTAACTTCATGATCGTTTTCCAAGCAGAACATAACATTTTAATGCACCCATTCCATATGGCTGGTGTTGCTGGTGTTTTTGGTGGTTCATTATTCAGTGCTATGCATGGATCTTTAGTAACTTCAAGTCTTATTCGTGAAACAAGCGAAGTTGAATCTGTTAACTACGGTTACAAATTCGGCCAAGAAGAAGAAACTTATAACATCGTAGCTGCACATGGTTACTTCGGACGTTTAATTTTCCAATATGCTAGTTTTAACAACTCTCGAGCTTTACATTTCTTCCTTGCAGCATGGCCTGTAGTTGGAATTTGGTTAACAGCTTTAGGTGTAAGTACTATGGCATTCAACTTAAACGGTTTCAACTTTAACCAATCAGTTGTTGATAGTGAAGGTCGTGTTATTAACACATGGGCTGATATTATTAACCGTGCAGATTTAGGTATGGAAGTAATGCACGAACGTAACGCTCATAATTTCCCATTAGATTTAGCATCTAACGAAATTCTTCCAGTTGCGATTTCTGCACCTTCTGTTGTAGGTTAATCATTATTAAATTCAATCAAGGATTGAAAAATTAAATTAATATTATTTAACTTAACTTATATTCTATAGATCTTATTCTATAGATATATAAGTACTTTTTCTATTTTTAAAAAAATTAAAAAGAGTAGTCATTTTCATTACCTGGTAAAAATAACATACTACTTTCTATAATGCCAGTTCCTCTGTTGTGCGCAATGTAGTCCTGCTGTTAAGTGGTGCTTGCACTGTAGGCTAAGCAGGGATAAATTTATGTTATACTCCAAATTCAATTGTCAAATTCTTCTTTCGTGCAAGCTGTATCTATGGATGTTCTAGGAACTATTTCCTCAGGCACTGCCATATTAACATCATTTAATGGTATACTTATTGCAAGCTTAGTTGGATATTTGGGTACACAAGGCTTTAATGAGCTAGGGAAATATCCTTTTACTGATCCTAAAACAATTGCTGATCTACTTGAGTAATTTACAAGGTGAAAAATGATCTCGTAAAAGTGAAACTCCAATACCAATAGATATAAGTGTTATTGAAACCATAGTAAATAATTTTATTAAAGTAAACAATAATTAAGGGGAAATATTTGTCTGTCGTTATCAACCCAAACTAAAATTATTTTATCTTCGTGACTCAATCTCTTTATTTCGACAAAACTTTATCTTCTTTAGAAATTATACGAACGGAGAGACTTGAACTCTCACAAGAAACCTTACTAGAACCTAAATCTAGCGCGTCTGCCAATTCCGCCACGTTCGCATTAACAACTAAATATTAAACTCAAATTAGACAAATTAATTCGCTTTTAATATTTAATTTTTAGGATTAAAAAACTATTTTATTCATCGATTTTATCATCAAGAGTTTTTGAATCTTTATTTTCAATTTCTACAACTTCTTTTTCCGGGTCTTTTGTTTGTTCCTTAGAATCACCTCTTCCAAGCTTACTTTTTGCAACATTTATAGCTTGTTTTGCCAATTTTATAGACTTATGTTTCCAATTTGAAAGACGGGTTTTTCCTTTTGATTTTGAACGTCTTTTTTTTGGTACCGCCATTGCTTCGGAAAAAACATTTGTTTTTTTTAATATTTTATTCATTACTCTTTTTATCTTACGTATTAAAACGTTGATTTTCATGGTTGTTCTCCTTGGGGACTTTGTTAACTATAAATGACCTAAAAATTAGTGACTAAGACTTGCAATATTTTTTATTACCAACTATTACTTATTAATAGTTTAGTACAACTTTATTAAAATAATTTTGAATTATCGAATAATCTTTCAATTTATAAGGCAAAACAAAAACCATTATATAAATAGTCTATACTATTTATAGAAAAATGCCTCTTAATTATCGTAATAAATATTCGGTTAAACCCAAAACGAACTTAACTACAAATCCGGTTAGATATAATTAAGACGACTACCCCCAAGGGAATTCGAATCCCTGTTCCCTCCGTGAAAAGGAGATGTCCTAGGCCTCTAGACGATGGGGGCAATATAATTTAATTTTCGTCTAGTTTTGGCCCTTTTACAATTTTAACATCTCATTCTTAAAACTTATAGTAAAAATGATAATTATAAAGTTATGAAGAAGAAATCTTATTACACATTATAGAATGGTTTATTATTTACAAAAAACTTTCGATTTAATCCTTTTACTATTTTGGGTTAGTATCAGAAATCATTTATAATACGTACAACTTGACTCATTAAATAAAATTGTACTACAATAGCATTGTCCATCATTTTAGGGTTTTTTCAATACATCCATATACACGATACAAGTGCGTAAATAAATATATTATATTTTAAGAGAAATCACTATAATTATTTAAACACCGATAATAAATTAAGTGAGTAAAAATAAATATCTAAATATTAAAAAAAGGTGTAAAGAAGGTTAACTAAGATTGAATTAACAACTAGTACCTTGCTCACATTAAAATTAAGAAATAAAATATTAATCATTCTCTATAAGATTAAAAAAAGGATAAAAAAATGTCGATTGTAAGTGAAAATATTAGTTTGGTAAGTAATAGTGTATTTATATCATGTTTTGTATGCACTTCAGCATATTGGAGTATTATATCGATGCGAGACACAAAAATTTTGCGAAACATTGCAAAAATCACTTCACGCTTTGCAACGTTAAGTCTTTTTGTGCTCTTAACAGACCGTTGGATTGAATTTGGTTACTTTCCTTTAAGCAACTTATATGAATCATTACTTTTTCTATCATGTTTACTATTATTTGTCTATCAAGTTTTAGAATACAAAATACAAAGCCCCGTCTTTGGTGGAATTATTTTGCCAATTGTTTTATTCATTACAGCCTTTGCAGTATTTAAATTACCTCTAGAAATGCAAAAAGCTAGTGCTTTAGTACCAGCATTACAATCAAATTGGCTGATGATGCATGTTAGTTTAATGATGTTAAGTTATTCTTTACTAATGGTAGGATCATCACTAGCAATTCTCTATTTAGTTGTTTTTTTAGAATTTGAAGATTATGTAAGAACAATGCCGCTACGCACGGCTGCATATGAAAAATCTATCCGCCGTGATCTAGGACTAAAAAGTAGAGAGGAGTATTTGAATTTAGGATTACATTTAATTTATAAAGAAGAACAGGATATTGTTTTAAATATCCGAACAAATTTTTTATATAATATAGATAGTTGGAGTTTCCGTTCGATAAGTTTAGGATTCCCATTTTTAACAATTGGTATCATAGCAGGAGCTGTTTGGGCAAATGAAGCTTGGGGGAGTTATTGGAGCTGGGACCCAAAAGAAACATGGGCTTTAATTACTTGGTTAAACTTTGCTGCATATTTACATGTAAGATTAATAGTAGGATTGAATGGTAAAATTCCAGCGATTATAGCAAGTCTTGGGTTTTTTGTTGTTTGGATTTGTTATCTTGGAGTGAACTTTTTAGGACAAGGTTTGCATAGTTATGGCTGGTTTGTATAAAATAAATTTATAAGTTTCCCGAAAAGAAAAAGCCTCTTACCTCTAATTAAAAGGCAAGATAACATACCTTACTATATACTATAGTAATATCTAACTCTATTTTATTGAATATAATTGTTCGATATTATTTTTATAAACAAATTAATAAAGTATGGAAATCATATTACTAACGAAGTTACCAGAGTTATATTCAATGTATAGTCCAATTGTAGATATTTTACCAATTGTACCAGTCCTTTTTTTATTACTTGCATTCCTTTGGCAAGCTTCAGTTGGGTTTAGATAAAATACTTAAAATACTTCTATAGAAGTAGTTGATTTAGTATAATATTAAGAGTTTAACTAAAGTAAAATTGATTTTTATTTAAAGCTGATAATCTTAATATCCTAATTATTTTAATAATTATTTCTCTACAATAATTTTATATTATGATTGAACCTCTTCTTTTTGGTATGGTATTGGGCCTTATCCCAGTAACATTAATTGGTCTATTTGTGGCAGCTTTTCTACAATATCGACGTGGCAATAAACTTGGTCTTTAAAAAAAAATATATATAATCTAAGGCTTTCCCTTTAGATTCTATATATCATTTTTTTATTACTTAGACTTGCCTGCATAGAATAAAATTATAAATTTAACTAAATATTATCTAAAAACAACTGCTTAAAAATAAGTAGAGAGACACGATAGTAAAAACGAGGTAACAAGCTAAGTACAAAACTAGCTAGTTAGAGTAACAAAAAAAATTAAGTTTTCTATGGCAACTATTGAAGTTATGAAAGTAAAATAAGAAATAGCTTTAGGATATAATAATACTTTATAGAAGCCGACATTTTTATAATATCTGTTCACTAGTCCTTAGTCACTAAATTTAGTTATTGATTATAAAGCATTTTTCTGTTATAGCAAACATACTAAAAAAATACTTTGAGATTCTTAAAATTACTTTAACGAATTAGAGCAGGTATATCTAATCTTTTAAATAGGGTAGAGTAGTGTAACTATTAATTTTAGCATTATTAACAACAATTTACCTAGTTAATAATGTTTTCAATTAATGGACTAACATTTTTCTTATTGCCTTGGTATCTGGTTTACTTACGACAATAACCTTAGCTAAATTCTTTTTTTGTTTCGGAGATTTCTTTTCTAGCAAATGGCCTTTAAAAGCTTTACGACGAATAAAGCGTTTCCCAGCAATAAGTTTATAACGTTTTTTTGCAGATTTTCTTACTTTTAATTTTGGCATAATTTTTATCTAATATATATATTTTTTTTATAAGTTAAATTACTATTATTTAATAATTTGCTGTTTTACTGTGTTCAAATTTAGAGAGAGATTGTTTCATCACCAGGTTCCCAATCACTTGGACAAACCTCGTCAGGATTTTCTGTTATATATTGGATTGCTTGTAAAATTCTTAAAGTTTCATCCACACTACGTCCAAAAGATAAATTATTAGTTGTTGAATACTGAATAATACCTTTTTTATCAATAATAAATAGGCCTCTTAGAGCAACACCTGAATCATGTAAAATATTATAAGAATTGCTAATTTCCTTTTTTATATCAGAAACTAAAGGGTAATTTAATAATCCAACACCACCTTCTTCACGTTTAGTCTGAGTCCATAATAAATGTGAATATTCACTGTCGACTGAAACCCCTAAAACTTCCGTATCCAGGGAACTAAATTCTTCGAATCGATCACTGAATGCTGTTATTTCTGTCGGGCAAACAAAAGTAAAATTTAATGGGTAAAAAAATAGAACCACATACTTTTTTTTACGATAATCTGATAATCGTATATTATAACTTTCCTCATCATAAATTGCTACTGTTTCAAAGTCCGGAGCGATTTCCCCTACTTGTACATTATTATTATTCATAATAATATTTCCCTCATTAATTATAATAACTCAGATTTGGTTTGTTCTTTTTATTTTAAAGAGTATGTATTCTTTAAAATAAATTATTATTATTCCTCACTTAAACTTTAACTGAAATAATTATAAATTTTAATTAATATATAGTATTCCAATATTTTTGAGAATCTAAAGGTTTCATAAACATCATCTGTAATAACTTCGTTACAATAATAGAGTAATTAACACTACGTAGGAAAAAATATAAAATATTTTGTCCAATATGTCCATAATGATCTTTTTCTTTTGCATTAACTTCAATTAATCGTAAATTTGCTTCAGCACATTGATCTAAATATTTAAAAAAATTTGGATTATCTACATCTAAAATAATAGGAAATAAACGACCAGCACTTTGGTTTGTCTTTTTGATAACATGAATATCAAATTTTCTAGCATCTAACCCAATAGTTGCATAAAAACTACTTCGTTGTAAATCATTTAGATACATTGTTGCAAATACAGATAATAAAAAAAATCTACACCATAGTTTAGCAACGAAAGTATTCAATAATTCCGGTTGTGATTTTAAAAGAGCCGCAAAGAAATCCCCATGTCTATTTTCATCTTGACACCAACTCTCAAAAAATCTAAAAATTGGATAAATACGGTACTCAGGATTTTTTTCTAAATGGCGGTAGATCGTTATATAACGCCAATAACCAATTTTTTCAGATAAATATGTCGCATAAAAGATAAATTTAGGTGAAAAAAACGTATATTTACGGCTTTTAGTTAAAAAACCTAGATCTAAAGTTAAATTGAAATCACTCATTGATTTATTTAGAAACCCTGCATGTCGTGCTTCATCTCTAGACATAAAAGCAAACCCTTCTGCTAATAACGGGTTTTTAGTTTTAAGATTTCGTGATAATTCTTTATATAATAAAAACCCTGAAAATTCAGCGGTACATGATCTCTCTAAAAATTCTGTCATAAGCGATTTTGTACGCTTATCAAAATGTGACCACGATTGATTGAATTCTTGATCACGAATAAAATGATGTTGATTGTAATCCATACGGAATTCTTCTATAATTACTTCAAGTTCTAGTTTATTTGATTCAACGTTTAATTTTGCCATTGCATCAAAATCCGTTGTATAAAATCTTGGCGTAAGTAGAGATTCACTAGCAGGTGTTTTTGTTTGTACCCCATTATTTCCATTCTTATCGGCATTCATTGACTTAGTCATATTTTTTACCCTTAATATAAATAAATTATTTGATGACTTTTTCTTTTTTTAATCTTAATAAATACCCTAGTTTAAAAGATAATAATAGTTGAATCTGAACTATTATCATTTTTTAAACTAGAGCATTTACCATTTGACCCGAGTCTGTTGTTTTTTTAATTCATACTAACCCCCTCACTAAATAATACCTATATTATAGTATATAACAATTTATGAAAAAATAAATCTAATTTAAAATTATATTTTAAATTTTAATTTTAAAAGACTATTAAATTGATTTTGACTTAGAGATAAATCCAGTTATATAATAAAAGTTATATTGATTATACATTTTCAAAATTTAAGGATTAACAATGGATATAATTAGTTTAGGTTGGGCTACAATCATGATGATATTTACGTTTTCTCTATCTTTAGTTGTCTGGGGACGTAACGGGTTTTAAAGTGATATAATTTAAGTATAAGGATATAATAATTTATGGGTGGAGAAATTTTATCAATCAGTATCTTATGTTTTAGTATGGTAATTATTGGTTTATCTCTTGGGTTTTTATTATTAAAAGTCCAAGGCGAATAAAGATTAAATAAAAATAAAAAATAATAATTACATTATTACTTTTATTAAATCATTTAGTATAGCAAAAAATATATTGACATGAATTACACAACAATTTTTAGTATAATATCAATATTACTTAATATATTATTAATATCAATTATACTAATTAGAAGCCCTAACGAACAAAGTTTACAAGAAAACTTAGCTCCATTTAAATTTTTTGAAAGTTCTAGTCGTGCAGAAAAATCAATCGATAAATTAATTCAAATATTAACTATTTTTTATTTTATAATAGCTCTAATTTATATTATTCAAAGTTATTTTTAAGAGAACATAACTTTGAATAATAAAGTTGGGATAAAAAAGACTAATGCTAAAAAATAAGGTATTAGAAAAAAAACATTGTTAATTAAAAAAATTGTCTAAGGATTTAATTTCATAAATAATTTAGGGGTTGTATTGGTTTCGACATTTAGAATTACACTACTTACTAAGCAGATTTATATAGTAGAATATAAAATAATTGCAAACAATATTATTAATTTTAATAAAAACCAAATTTTTGCATAAAAATTTTGGATTTTAAAATCAATCAATTTTATAACTGTTGATTGAAGTGGGTAACAGATTATTTTCACTCTAAAATTTATAAAAATATAGTTTTGGTAAGGTTAATATCCTTATGATATAAAAATTATATTTATTTATATGAAAATTTATAATAAATATAAATTAATACACTTGTTTGTTATTAATTGAATAAATTTGATTAAAACAATTAATAACTAAATCTGTGATTTAAATAATTAGTTTGATAATTTTTTAAATGGACGTGGGTTCAAATCCCACCAGCTCCTCCATATTACAATTAGATTTAAACAATTTTAAATTTATTAATAAAAAGCTTATTACTCATTATTACATTATTAACTGAATTATAAACCTGTCTTAATTAGTTTTAAAAAAGACAAAACTATATTCTTGAAATTAATCTAAATGATAGAATATTCAGAGTTCTTTATGTTATACCTAAGAAAAATATTAATTTATTAAGCTACAAAGAAAGAATAATGGTTAGAGTTAAACGTGGAAATGTTGCTAGAAAACGTAGAAATAAAATCTTAAAACTCGCAAAAGGATTTTGCGGATCGCACTCAAGTTTATTCCGTATTGCAAATCAGCAAGTAATAAAAAGTTTGTTATACGCATATAGTGGAAGAAAAAAAAAGAAACGGGTTTTTCGCCAATTATGGATCACAAGAATTAATGCTGCCGTTAAACATTATAACTTAAAATATAATGAATTTATACATAATTTAAAAAAATCGAAAATAATTTTAAATCGTAAAATGTTATCACAATTAGCGATTTTAGATCCACCAGCTTTTTCAGCATTAGTATTCGCAACTAAATAAAAATCTCGATTTACATGAAAAAACCCTAAATAGAAAATGTTTTATCAATTTGACTAATTAAATAAAAGTATATTATAATAATATTTATAGGTTTATTAATATTAGTGTAACTAAGAACTCAATATAATCAAGTATATAATTATATTATGCGAGTTCAGAATTCTTTAATTATTATATATGCTAGGATTGTAACTTAACTTAATTAAAAAATTAATTTTATTACTTCAAAGAACTTTCCCATTTATATTTATCGTGGGACGATAAATATAAAATAATTCTAAGTTTTGTAATTACCAACACTATATTTTATAATTTAAGCATTTGTGGCCGAGTGGTTGAAGGCAGCGGACTCATAATCCGTATTCTTATTAGAACACCGCTGGTTCGAACCCAGCCAGATGCAATTTATTTTTTTTTAACCCTTTGTTTTAAACGACCAGCTTTACCTATGATATTACGCAAGTAATATAATTTTGATTTCCTTACCCGAGCTGATTTAAGAATTTCAATGGAAGCTAATTTAGGCGAATTTACTAAGAAGGCTCTTTCAATTCCAATACCTTGAAATACCTTCCGAACTGATATTGTGAAATTGATACAACTTTTACTTTTCGCAAGAATAATTCCTTCATAAAATTGAACTCGCTCTTTATTTCCTTCCTCAACAAAAACACCAATTTTTACTGTGTCTCCTACGAATAATTTTTTTAAATTTTTTTTTATATAAACTTTCTCAACAGATTCAATAAATCGATTGTTCATAAATGTTTTAACAATAGATATCCTTTTATAATTCATACGTTTTTTATTCCTTAATATCCTATATAGTATATATGTTTACAGTGTCTAAACTCTTTTATTTTAAGGTATATTCGAGAGAATTGAAAAATTTTTACACCTAAAACATTATTTTTGTTATTATAAATAAGCTTGACTCCATAAAACCCTAAAAAAATTTACCTCTATCTTAAGTTACTATAGAATAACTAGAACCCAAAGTTTTTATCTTGAACTCAGTAATACTACTTATTTTTTTTATTCAATCGGATAGTATCAATGAAAAAATTAAGACCATCTAATAAAAAAAGTATCATCATGGGTTTTATAAAGAAAAATTTAAAGTTTCGATGAGTTACACTTAATAATCTAAAAAATCTAGTAAAAATTATAGTTCTATTATCCCCTACTCCTTTATATTTTATCTTTTTTTAGTTTTTCGTAATATCGACCTACCATATATTATATATATATAATTATCTTTTTGTCAAAAAAGATATTGATCAAATTTTACTTTATAAATGGTAAAACCTTTTATAAAAATTGTTCAAGTTTTTAATATTGAAGTTTACAAAATCCCAGAATGAATTGTATATTGATAGACGTAAATTAATTGTTCTCAAGTATACTATTATTATTATTTAAATTGTTCTTTCTTTATTTCATTTTCATTTTTTAATTGTTTGTAAAGAGTATTAATATTAATTAATTTTGTAGAAAGAAGCAGATTATTTTTCATAAATAACTAAAAAAAAAATGGCTCATAAAAAAGGTGCGGGTAGTACAAAAAATGGACGCGATTCTAAATCGAAACGTCTAGGAGTTAAATGCTTTCATGGCCATAAAGTTCAAGCCGGTAATATTTTAATAAGACAAAGAGGAATTAGTTTTGAACCTGGCAAAAATGTTGGTGTTGGACGAGATTATACTCTATATGCGTCTGTCGAAGGGGTAGTAAGTTTTAAAAAGAAAAATAAAAAAACTTTTATTTCAATTATTGAGCTAAATGAAACTACCAAGACAATTTCTAATCACTTTGATGGACTTGAATTTAATTACACAAAAATGCTTCCAAACCAAATCTTATTTGACCCGCGTAACAAAAAAAAGATTTAAGTTATTACCTTCGATTAAAAAAAAACAATTTATAATTAAATCCTAGGTTTTTTCTACGAACTAACTAGATTAAAGTTATAAACTATAAAGTAGATATGATTATATATCAATTATTATTCTATTTACTAAAAAAAAATTGAATTTTTAAGAAATTAATCTCGATTTTTCTAGAATTATACTCCAATTGTATATTTCAAGGAAATAGATTTTATTAGAGAAAACAGAGCAAAACTAAAATTATGACACCATCTTTAACAAATTTTTTATCCAGCTTAATCGCTGGTGGTCTTGTTGTAGTATTACCTATTAGCTTCGCATTATTTTTTGTTAGTAAAAAAGATGCTTTAACTCGGGTATCGTCAAAAAAATAGTAATAAAAATTAAAGTTTTTGAGAATTAAAAGATTTTATAATTTTAAATCAAAAAAATAACCTTTTTAAAGATCTACTAATTTATGATAAATATAGTTTTTGGAGCAAATTTTCTTCTAGGACTTCTAATAATTTTAGGTGTACTAATTTTATATTTTTTAAGAAGTGTAAGACCTGAACTCTCACGTGATGAGGATATATTTTTTACAACATTAGGTTTAATTTATGGTGCTATTTTAATTATTCATGGCTGGCGGCTAGATCCAATTTTATTATTTAGTCAAGTCCTTTTAGTTAGTCTTGTTCTTGCCGCTGGGTGGGAAAATATACGACTTAGAGGCTTAATTGCAGCAAAATTAAAAAAGAAATAAAATTACTGAAAATTTATTATTATAAAATTACGTAAGATTTAGTATTCAAAATTGTTTTTTTGTTTCATTAATTAAGATATTTTATATATTTCATTTATTATGTTCAAAAAATTTTTTACAAGTTTAATTATTGTCTCTTTACTAAATTTAGGTACTTCATCAGTTTTAGCTATTGAACTTGATGAGGCAACACGAACAATTCCGGCAACTAGTGATGGTAAAACAATAGTACTAACTCCAGAACAAGTAAAACGAGGAAAAAGATTATTTAATTCAAGTTGTGGTCAATGTCATGTTGGTGGTATAACAAAAACTAACCCAAATTTAGGGTTAGATACTGAAGCATTAAGTTTAGCAACACCATCACGTAATAATATTACTGGTTTGGTTGATTATATGAAGAATCCAACAACTTATGATGGTTTAGAGTCAATTGCTGAAATACACCCAAGTATTAAGAGTGCTAATATTTTCACAAGAATGCGATCATTAGATGAGAATGATTTAGTAGATATTGCAGGCCATATATTATTACAACCTAAAATTCTTTCTGAAAAATGGGGTGGCGGGAAAATTTATTATTAATTAAAAACTTAATAATAGTAAAGATTTTTAATCACGCGTCCTAAATTAAAAAACTAATAGATTTTTATTTTATTCAGTTAAAAAAGACTTTATAGGAGAATTACTAATGAAAAATTTTTTTTTGGGTTTCTTTATCTCATGCTTAGCTCTAATTAGTTTTTATAATCCAGCAGAAGCTGTAGATATTAATAATGGAGAAAGTGTTTTTACAGCTAACTGTTCTGCATGTCATGCTGGAGGAAATAATGTTATCATGCCTGAAAAAACTTTAAAAAAAGAAGCATTAGGAACAAACAGCATGAATAGTGTTAATGCTATTACTTACCAAGTAACTAACGGAAAAAATGCTATGCCAGCTTTTGGTGGGCGTTTATCTGAACCAGATATTGAAGATGTTGCTAATTTTGTTTTATCTAAAGCTGACCAAGGTTGGGATTAGTAGTTTAGTAAGAAATAATAAATTTACTCCAAGCTATTGATTATTAAATACTAATAGTTCCTTCAATGAAATAATTCTTTGGAGGAACGATCATTATTAGAGAGGTTAAATTCTAAGTTTTTCTGGGGTGTTTAAGTTTGATACGTCTAACCAGAGGCGAATTGGCTAGTAACGTAGTTTATCTTTTTAAATAAAACTCTTTTTAGTTTCAAAATCTTTTTTTTTTTTTAATCCATGAGTAAAAAAATACTATACCAAGAAGATGCAAGGCAAGCTTTAGAAAAAGGAATGAAAATATTAGTCGAAGCAGTTTCTGTTACTTTAGGACCTAAAGGAAGAAATGTTGTCTTAGACAAAAAATATGGTTCACCCCAAATAATTAATGATGGTGTAAGTATTGCTAAGGAAATTGAATTAGAAGATAATATTTTTAATACTGGTGTGTCATTAATAAGACAAGCTGCCTCTAAAACAAATGATGTTGCTGGTGATGGTACAACAACTGCAACTGTTTTAGCATATGCAATTGTCAAAAAGGGAATGAAAAATGTTGCAGCAGGTTCCAACCCCATATCGATAAAATTTGGACTTGAAAAAGCTGCCAAATATTTAACTAGTCAAATTTTGGATTATGCTCGCCCGATTGAAGATAATATGGCAATAGAGCAAGTCGCAACAATTTCTTCAGGAAATGATAAAGAAATCGGTTCTATGATTGCCAAAGCCTTGAAAACAGTAGGACGTGATGGAATTATTTCGTTAGAAGAAAGTAATACTACATTTATTGAGTTAGCAATAACTGATGGTATGAGATTAGATAAAGGTTTTATCTCACCATATTTTATTACAAACCCGGAAAAAGGAGAGGTTGAATATGAGAACCCTTTTATTTTAATTACAAATAAAAAACTTACTCTAGTCCAACAAGATTTAATTCCGATATTAGAAAAGGTTACATCTACGAAACGACCGTTATTAATAATTGCTGAAGATATTGAGAAAGAAGCATTATCTACTTTGGTTCTAAATAAATTAAGGGGCATAATTAATGTTGTGGCAATTCGCGCTCCTGGATTTGGAGAGTTCCGTAAAGCTTTACTCGAAGATATTGCAATTTTAACAGGAGGAACCTTAATAACAGAAGAATTAGGCTTAAGATTAGATAGTGTTGAGTTAGATTTATTAGGAAAAGCATTACGAATAAGTGTTACAAAAGATTCAACAACTATTATTACTGAAGGGAATTTAGATAATATTAAAAACCGTTGTGAACAATTAAAAAAACAAATCACAATGAATGATGTTGCATATGAAGTTGAAAAATTAAAAGATCGAATTGCTAAGCTTTCAGGTGGAATTGCAGTTATAAAAGTAGGTGCTGTAACAGAAACTGAAATGAAAGATAAAAAGCTAAGACTTGAGGATGCAATAAATGCTACCCGTGCAGCAGTTGAAGAAGGTATAATTCCAGGAGGTGGATCTACCTTAACGCATTTATCAATCCCATTAAAATTATGGGCAAAACAAAATTTAAAAGACGACCAACTTATTGGAGCTTATATTTTAGCAGATTCTATTAAAGAACCATTAAGAAGAATTGCTGAAAATACAGGAAAAAATGGTGGTGTTATTACAGATTTAGTTGAAGAAGACTCTTTTGATTTTGGATATAATGCTGAAATAAATCAATTTGGTAATATGTTCGAATATGGTATAGTTGACCCAGCAAAAGTAACACGGTCTGCTTTACAAAATGCAATTTCAATAGCTAGTATGATTTTAACAACTGAATGTATTGTAGTTAGTAATAAGAATAATTAATTAAAATACTTTTAGTCCTAACTGGAATTAATATTACGGGATTGACGGGACTCGAACCCGCAACTTTCACCGTGACAGGGTGATACTCTAACCAAATTGAGCTACAACCCCCTTTAAGTTATTCAAAGAATAAATAAGCATAATAAATAATTTATTATACCTCTATAAGTTTTGTCAAGGATTATACAAAAATTATATTAAATCTATAATTTCTAATTAAACTTGTCGTACTAAAAGTATTTTTAGTATAATGATTAAAGGATTTATCTAAAGTGATAAAAGACTCTGTAGCTCAGTGGTTAGAGTAGGGGACTCATAAGCCCTTGGTCGCAGGTTCAAATCCAGCCAGAGTTACTCCTTTGGTGAGATGGCTGAGTGGCTTAAAGCGTTAGATTGCTAATCTATTGTACGAATAATCTTTGTACCGAGGGTTCGAATCCCTCTCTTTCCTCTCAAATACTTTACGAGGTATTCCTAGAAATAGGATAAGGTAAATTGGCTTAATAAAATTAAGCATAAATTAATTTGAAACAGTCAATTTACCTTATTGAGATTATTTTAAAAATTATTTTAATTTCATAATTATTCATATTTATAAAGGAGATAAAATATATGGTTAATAATTCAGGTAAAATATTCGGTGTTGATCTTGGCACGACTAACTCCGTTGTAGCAGTAATGGAAGGTGGACAACCAACTGTAGTTAATAATGCTGAAGGATTTCGAACAACACCATCGATTGTGGCGTATACTAAAAATAAAGACCTATTAGTAGGACAAATTGCTAAACGACAAGCAGTTATTAATCCAGAAAACACTTTTTCATCGATAAAACGTTTTATGGGATCCAAATTTAGTGAGCTTAATACAGAATCAAAAGAAGTTTCTTATAAACTTATTGGGGACAACAAAGATAATGTAAAAATTATTTGTTCTAACATGGATAAACAATTTAGTCCTGAAGAGATTTCTTCACAAATATTAAGAAAACTTTCAAATGATGTTAGTTTATATATGGGACAAACAATTACTGAAGCTGTAATCACCGTACCAGCATATTTCAATGATGCTCAACGCCAAGCTACAAGAGATGCTGGGAGAATTGCTGGCTTAGACGTTAAAAGAATCATTAACGAGCCTACCGCAGCTTCCTTAGCTTATGGTCTTGAAAAAAAAAATAATGAATTAGTCATCATCTTTGATTTAGGTGGTGGAACATTTGATGTTTCTTTACTAGAAGTTGGTGATGGTGTTTTTGAGGTGTTATCTACTTCAGGTGATACTAAACTTGGTGGGGATGATTTTGATAAAAAAATTGTTAATTATATTTTGAAAACTTTTAAAGATAAGGAAGGTATTGATCTATCATCTGATCCTCAAGCATTACAACGATTAACTGAAGCTGCTGAAAAAGCGAAAATTGAATTATCAAATTTATCAGAAACAACTATAAATTTACCATTTATTACAGCTAATCAAGATGGTCCTAAGCATATAGAAGAAACATTAACAAGGGGGAAGTTTGAGGAACTTTGTGAAGATCTAATAAACCGCTGTCGTTTACCTGTCGAGGCAGCTATAAAAGATGCACGTGTCGACCGGAATGCGATTAATGAACTAGTATTGGTTGGTGGTTCTACACGTATCCCAGCTATTCAAAACTTAGTCTCAAAAATTGTAGAAAAAGAACCAAATCAAACAGTGAACCCAGATGAGGTTGTAGCAATTGGCGCTGCAGTACAAGGTGGCGTATTAGCTGGCGAAGTTAAGAATATTCTGTTATTAGACGTTACGCCTTTATCTTTAGGGGTTGAAACATTAGGTTCTCTAATGACTGTTATGATTCCACGTAATACTACAATTCCAGTAAAAAAATCAGAAACGTTTTCAACAGCTGCCGATAATCAACCAAGTGTGGATATTGAAGTTTTACAAGGGGAGCGTAAGTTGGCGAAAGATAATAAAAGCCTAGGGAATTTTAAACTTGAAGGAATCCCTGCTGCGGCAAGAGGTATTCCACAAATTGAAGTCACTTTTGACATTAATGCTAGTGGAATTCTCTCTGTCACTGCAAAAGATAAAGGTACTGGGAAAACACAACGTATTAGTATACAAAATGCTTCAAGTCTAGAAAAAGATGAAGTAGAAAGAATGATAAACGAAGCAGAAGAGTCGTCTAAACTAGATAAAGAGAAAAAAGAAAAAATTGATCTAAGAAATGAAGCTGATTTAATTTGTTATCAAAGTGAAAAACAACTGAAAGAAAACGAAAATAACTTGTCTCAAGGAAAAAAAGATATGCTTATAGCTGGAATTAAATCTGTTCGTGATATTTTACAAAATGATGATTTTGATATCCCAGCTCTTAATTCAAAACTTGAAGATTTAAAGAAACTTACTCAAACAGTAGCAGAAGAAATAGCGAACCCGGTTAGCCCTGAATCTACAGGTTCTCAACAAACAAATCCAGGTGATACCGTTATTGATACAGATTTCGTTGAAGATTAAAAAATTATACAATTAAATTGATAGTTATAGCATTATAACTATCAATTTAATTGCATAATCTATATTTATTGATATATAATTATTTTAAATAAATTTAATTGGAGAGTCCTTATGATTACTTTATATTTCTTAAAATTATTTGTTTATGCTATTGTTACAGGGTTTAGTTCACTCTTTATATTTGGATTTTTATCTAATGATCCTTCAAGAAATCCAAATCGAAAAGATTTTGAATAATAAAGAATAAAAATCCATTATGAGTCTAATTTATTTATCGAAAAGACTCATAATTGATTTTTATTGAAGAGTTATGATATATTATTGTATATATTTTTGCGAGTGTAGCTCAGTGGTAGAGCGCAACCTTGCCAAGGTTGACGTCGCGCGTTCGAATCGCGTCACTCGCTCTTAAAAAGATGAACAAATTTTATATTCTTATACTTTAGACATAAATGATAAACGAAAAATAAAATTAAATAATATATTATCTAAAAGTTCAAAAAGGGTGGTCAAAGGTCCAAGCTAAAGTTTTATTTTTGTCAATAAATTTTTACGCCAAACAAAATAGTATCATTTAAGATGGGTTACTTAACTTCTAACGATTTAGCCCAAACATTTGTTATTTTTAGAGAAATTACCTTTCTATAATGCTGGGCTAAATGGTTTCGTATTTCACATTTTAATATTTATAATGCTATAACGTGGAGGTAACTAATTCTATGATTACTTACATTATTACCTCTTTTAATAATATCCTTGCTAATTTATTATAAAACATCTCTATTATAAGCTATTAATAACATCCAAAAATCTTTACCTATTGAAAAAAATGACTTATAGAGATCACTTTTTTGAATAGATATTGTATATTACTGTGCAGTCTAACTAAATTAAAAAGTGTATTTTTTAACAACTTTCGACTATCCCACAATGAGGAGGTAACTATAGCGATAGAGTTCTACACTATCACTTTAAAAATAAAGTTTACCTCAGATGAACAGTCTAGAAACTAGAAAGAAATAGGATATTCTTATAAACCCTCAGTGACTAATTAAGGTGTCTAGATTGTGAATAAATTCGTTTTAGGTATCATACAGTTTATTTAATTCCTCTTTGAGAAACTTGTAAATGGTATTTCGACCTCTACCTATAATTTTGACTATTTGAGTAATAGACAAATTCTTATTTTCTTTTAAATCTTGAACTTGATAAATTAATTTTTTTGTAATCACTGTTTTTATTCCAGCATATTTGCTCCTATGCCTTGTCCCTACCGTTCTTTCCGACGTTTATTTTCAAAAATAGCAATAACTACCAGATTAGTATTGATTAACTCATTAACAGTCATATAAATTGAATAAGCCAAATCTAAAGCTATGGATGTGACATACTTATTAAAATTTTTTTTTTGAAGTTTTAAAAATTCTGAAGCAGTTTGGATATATCGACCATTTTTAGGGATTTCGTTAAACATAAATCTCCTTAACTATAGTTGTTTAGAAATGATCCATGAGGTGATTTTATTTGTTAACGAAGAACTTTCAATATTTTTAAAACAAAAACCTGTTGTTAATTTAGGGTTTTACTCGAGATGAACAGTTTTAAGGGCTAAAATTAAAACAAGCAACTCTCACTTTCCCAGCAGAATTGTTATTTTTTAGTCATTCCTAGAAAATAGAAAAATCCTTTATCTGAAACCACTCGCCAAACCGACAAACTTTTACATTTTCACATATAATTAGATCCAACTGACTTTTAAAAAATGTTGTTTTTTTAATTTGTATGTATGAAAATCTTCAGCTCTTAAATCAACATTCAAAAAGTTGCATTTTTTGAAACTACTGTTTTCGAATTCTAATCTTGTCATGTTGTAATTCATTATTTTGCAATTTCCAAAGTGACCACCTAGAAATAGAACCTTTTTAAGGGCAAAGTTGTTGATTGTGGAATTCTGAAAATTATACGGACCAAAAACATTACACACTAGTAGATGAACTTTGTCAAAACTACAATTTATGAAAGAAATTCCAGTAAAAGCACCCTATACACCATATTTTTCTACATTATTTCTATGTGACATATCTGAAAACTACTGAACCTCAATAATTAAGCGTGACTGATCTTCTGGTTTTGGAAAATTACTTTTTTAATTTTATTTAGTTTTGGTTTATCAATATTAAATTATAACCACTGCCACTATCTCTTGCTCTTTTGAATTTATTAACATTTTTAGTATAAAACTTAGCGGAAAAGAGTTTAATAATTAACATAAAATAGTACTATTAGTTTATAATAACATATATAATTAACTAGACTTAAATTATGTTGCATGCAGATAAATTAGTTATTGGAGGAAAAAAGTTTAGTTCCCGTCTCATTACGGGAACTGGGAAATATAAAAGTTTAAAAAATATGGTCGAATGTTTAAACAAAAGTGAGAGTGAAATAGTAACAGTAGCTATACGTCGACTTAATTTATTTGATATTTCGAAAAATAATAATTTAATAACAGCTATTAATTGGAAAAAATTTTGGCTTTTACCTAATACGGCAGGTGCTAAAACTACAGATGAAGCTATTAGATTAGCTTTTCTAGGAAGAGAATTAGCTAAAAGAATTGGACAAAAAGAAAATAATTTTATTAAATTAGAAGTTATTTCTGATCCTAAATATCTTTTCCCTGACCCAATAGGAACATTAAAAGCTGCAGAATTTTTAGTAAAAAAAGGTTTTATAGTCTTGCCTTATACTAATAGTGATCCAATGTTAGCAAAACATCTTGAAGATGTTGGTTGTGCAACTATAATGCCTCTAGGGTCACCTATTGGTTCAGGACAAGGAATTCAAAATATCCCTAATATTCAAATTATTATTGAAAATTCTAATATACCAGTTATAATAGATGCGGGAATAAATTCACCAAGTCAAGCATCTTTTGCTCTAGAACTCGGTGCTGAGGCAGTTTTAATAAATACCGCCATAGCAAAAGCAAAAAATTCTCTAGGTATGGCAAAGGCCATGGGTCTTGCAGTTCAAGCTGGAAGACAATCATATTTAGCAGGTCAGATGATTCCACATAAATTTGCACAATCGAGTTCTCCAATAAAAGGAGTTAATTTTTTGAATTCAAAAAATGAATAATTTGAATAAAAAATATGATATAGTATATATATAATAAATAAAAACATTTTTATAATATGGATTTTAGAACCCCCTCGTATTTAACTAATGGAAAAAATTTTATGAATATTATACGAAGGATTTTTCAAAGATGTGGTGATCACAAGCCTAATCCGAACTTTAAAGAACCGAAAGAAATGTTAGCTGTAAAAGAAGTAAAACGATTACAAAAACTAAATCAATTAAAACCAGTAAACTATCATTTTATTATTGGGAGTAGTACCTTTCTCTTAAAGAATGAACCTTTAGAAGAAATGTTACGTGAACGAGCACAATTTTTTAAACGAGAGGGTAAACCAATTACTTTTTGGTTAGTTAAATCACCTGAATTTTTGAACTCAAATCAATTAAGTGGGATACAAGATAAATTATTAAAAGCCGGGTTATCAAATGTGGAACTAACAGCTATTGTTTCAGTAGATCAAAGCTTTATTACATGGTTAAAATTACGACTTCAAAATGTAGCGCAGGGTAACTTCATTGCATTAAATGGTGATATTTTAAGTCCATTAGCTTCGAAACTTTCCGCGCAATAGTATTCTTTTATGGTAAATTAAACTACATTTCTTTTAATTTACCATTAATCTTTAATAGAAAATTATTCTTATATTTAAAACATATATATATAATCTTAATAACAAATGATAAAATTATTTCCACAAATAAAAACTGTCTGGGACGAATATAGAGTAACGCTAAATTCGATCAATGATATTGAACGTGAATTAATCACTTTGAGTGATAATGAATTAAAAAGTAAAACCTACAAATTAAAATATTTGGCGTCTCAATCAAAGATTTTAGATCAAAAGACAATCATTGAGGGGTTTGCACTAACTAGAGAAGCTTCTAAAAGAACAATCAATTTGAGACATTATGACATACAACTAATTGGTGGGTTAGTTTTAAATGATGGTAAAATTGCAGAAATGAAAACAGGTGAAGGTAAAACTTTGGTCTCAACCTCACCTGCTTTAGTAAATGCTTTATCAGGAAAAGGTGTACATATAGTAACAATCAATGATTATTTAGCAAAACGAGATGCAGAATGGATGGGTCAAATACATAGATTATTAGGGTTAAAAGTTGGTCTTATACAAGATGGGATGCAAAGTCAAAGTCGGCAAATAAATTATTCTCGTGACCTAACATATGTGACCAATGTAGATTTAGTTTTTGATTTCTTAAAAGATAATATGGTTACCGACAAAAAAGAATTAGTACAAAAACCTTTTAATTTTTGTATTATTGACGAAGTAGATTCAATTTTAATTGATGAAGCAAGAACACCATTAATAATCTCTCGCGAATCCAATTTATTAGTAGAAAAATTTTTTAAAGCAAATGAAGCGTCAAAATATTTAGAAAATAAAAAACATTTTGAGATTGATGAAAAAGCAAAAAAAATAAGTTTAACAGAGCAAGGTTTAGACCGTGCAAAAATTTTATTGAATGTTGAAGATCTATATAGTATTCAGGACCCATGGATACCATATATTTTAAATTCTTTAAAAGCTCGTCACCTTTTCTTTCGTGATATTCATTATATATTAAAAAATAATGAGGTAGTTATTATTGATGAGTTTACAGGTAGGATTATGGAAGGGAGAAAATGGGGTGATGGGTTACACCAGGCTATTGAGGCAAAAGAGAATCTCCAAATGCTAAAAGGGAGTGAAACCTTAGCCTCTATAACGTATCAAAATTTTTTTCGACTTTATCCAAAAATCTCAGGTATGACTGGTACGGCTAAAACTGAAGAATTAGAATTTGAAAATATTTATAATTTATCTGTTTCTACCTTACCAACTTATGAAAAAATGAAACGCCAAGATGATTCTGATTTTATTTTTATTGACGAAATAAGTAAATGGCGAGCTATTGCACAAGAATGTCTAAAAATATATTCGACGGGTAGACCAGTTTTAGTAGGGACAACAACAATCCAAAATTCTGAAGTAATTTCTCAGTTATTAAAAACTTATAGTGTTCCTCATCAATTATTAAACGCGAAACCAGAAAATATAAGAAGGGAATCACAAATTGTAGCGCAAGCAGGTTGTTTAAACTCAATTACTATTGCCACAAATATGGCTGGTAGAGGTACTGATATTTTACTAGGTGGGAATCCTGAATTTAAGGCATTGTCATCTACTCGTTTTATACTAAAAAAATTAATTCAGAAAGAGGACTTTTTTGTCCCAGGCATTAATTTAATACGTTTAAAAAAAGCTTTAAAAAAAAATCCAAACTTGATTCCATATCTACAAAAAAATTTGGATATCCTTTTAACGGTCTTTGAGATTTCAAATAAAAAATTAAACCTACTAGAAAATTTTATCAATAATTTATATAGTCAATTATTATTAAAGTATAAAGAGAGACAAAAAGAAGAGTCTAAATTAGTGAAATCATTAGGGGGGCTCTATGTAATAGGGACCGAGCGGCATGAATCAAGGAGAATTGATAACCAATTGCGAGGACGTGCTGGGCGACAAGGAAATCCTGGGAGTTCAAGATTTTTTTTAAGTCTAAATGACCCACTAATTCGAGTTTTTGGAGGAGATAAGATTCAGGATATGATGCAAAAGTTAAAAATAGAGAGCGAAATTTTAGATTCTAAATTTTTATCTGATTCTCTAAACTCTTCCCAACAAAAAGTGGAAGGTTTTTATTATGATCAAAGGAAAACACTAAACAAGTATGACCAAGTTTTAGATAAACAAAGAAAAGTTATTTATTATCTAAGGGAAAAAGTACTTTCAACTAAAGTTATGCGGGATTTAGTTATGGAATTTAGTGAAGGATTCCTGGATGATTTTATTGATTATCTAGATTCGCAAAATCAAGAAGGAAAAGAGATTATTTTACCAAAAAAAATTTTTAAGTTATTAAATCGATTATCTATTTCAAATGGTATATTATATGATAATTTAGATAAACTTGGAGCTTTAAAAAAATTTCTTTATCAGCAACTATGGGCAAGTTATGCATGTAAGGAATTTCGTTATTCTTGCTCAACAGATTCAAGAGTATTAGATAGATATAACCAACTTATATTTTTTAAATATATTGATTTTTATTGGTATAAACATTTAGAAAATATGACTTTTTTACTTGATGCCACTAGTTGGGAAGCTTATGCCCAAAAAGACCCTTTTCTTCAATATGAAGAACGAGCAATTAATCTTTTGAATCTTACGCTTAAGGATTGTAGAGATTCAATAATATTTGAAATCTTTATCTCTAATATTATATTAACGGATAATTAATATTCATTAAAGTAAAATAGACAAACTATAATTTTCTATATTATCATATCTTTAAAATTTAGTACTTATAGTTTTGGAAAAAAATAAAATATTATCTTATAAAATGCTATGACAAAAAGAACCTTAGGTGGAACAAATAAAAAGGCTACTGGTGTTTCTGGTTTTCGTTCACGTATGAAAAGTAAAGAAGGGCGTAAAGTTATAAACAATCGTCGCAGAAAAAAAAGAAAAAATTTAAGTATCTAACTGCTAATAGATTTATAATTAATAGATTTATATAAAAAATATTTTTTTATGATTTTTGAAGAAGAACTTTTAGTTTTATTAAACGCCCGTTATCCTATTATTTATATTTTAACTATTGAAGAAGATCGTTTAGAATATACGATACGTAATCGCATTGTGAATAAAAGTTATAGTAGTTTATACGTTTGGGATTTTATCCAAGGTTATAAATTAAACCCTATCAAAAAAGAATTCGCTAAAAGAAATCCATTGGAGGCTCTAGAATTTATTGAAAATATTAATTCTCGGACACCAAGTATTTTTATTTTAAAAGATTTTAAGCGGTTTTTAAAAGACTTAACAATTTCTCGAAAATTACGGAATATATTACAACTATTAAAAGTACAACCTAAAACAATAATTATTGTTGATCCAGAAGTTCAAATTCCAAATGAATTAAAAGATCATATAACTATTCTCAAATTTAATTTGCCAACCCCTCTAGAAATTGATGCAGAATTAGCACGGCTAAGTAAAAGTTTAATTTTAAAAGGTCGCTTTCGAAAGAGGATGGTAGAGAAAATTATCCAGGCTTGTCAAGGTTTATCATTAGAAAAAATTAGACGTATTTTGGGAAAGGCAATTGTTATTTATAATAGAATGGATCGTAATGTAATTCCATTGATTTTAAAAGAAAAGCGCCAAGTAATCAGCGAAACTGAACTGTTAGAATTTTGGTCAGTGAAGGTAAGTTTAAAAGATGTTGGTGGGGCTAAAAACTTGAAATTTTGGTTAACACAAAGATCTGAAATCTTTTCTGAGAAAGCCATAAATTATGGTTTAGTTGCACCACGAGGACTCTTATTAATTGGGTCAGAAGGCACTGGAAAAAGTTTGCTTGCCAAAGCGATTGCATATGAATGGAAATTACCACTATTACGTTTAGATATTGGGCGTTTATTTGCTGGAGTTGTAGGAGAATCTGAATCCAGGACTCGTGAAATGATTCGCATTACTGAATCCTTAGCTCCATGTGCCTTATGGATTGACGAAATGGATAAAACTTTTGCAGATTCTGAAATGAGTTTAGATGGTGGTACTACACTTAGGGTTTTAGGAACGTTAGCTACTTGGTTGGCTGAAAAAAAGGTTCCTGTTTTTGTTATTGCAACAGCCAATGATTTACATCTTTTACCACTTGAAATCGTTAGAAAAGGACGTTTTGATGAAATTTTTCATTTAAATATCCCCAGTCGAGAAGACCGAGTACTTATTTTTGAAATACATTTGCGACGCTTCCGACCTCAAACATGGAAAAAGTATGATACTAAAAAATTAAGTAAAGCAAGCAATAAATTTTCTGGTGCAGAAATTGAGCAGACGGTTATTGAAGCTATGTATGCCGCCTTTACTGAAAAACGAGAATTTACCACTAATGATATTTTATTGGCGGTTAGAAAAACTGTTCCAATGACTAGAATTGATCCTTTAAGAGCAGAAGTTGTAGAAGGTTGGTCTTCGTCAGGAAGACTTCGTATGGCTTAAAATTTTTGTCTATCTAGATTTTTAGCAAAATCCTATTATTAATTATTTCTATGATTAAACGTTTTTTTAAATATTTAGCTAATTTAAAATTAGCTATCATAATATTATTAATTATTTCAATAGTTATTAGTATTGGTACTATTATTGAACAGAATAAAGAAATTCTATTTTATCAAAAAAATTATTCGACATTAATTTTTAATTTACCACTGTGGAAAGTTATTTTATTTTTAGGCTTGAATAATATCTATAGTACATGGTGGTTTTTATTATTGTTAGGCATTTTAGGCCTGTCTTTAGCTTGCTGCACAATGATTCAGCAATTACCAACTCTTAAATTTTCCCGAAGATATTATTTTTATAAGCAAGTTAACCAATATAAAAAATTACAAATTAAAATAAATGCAATTAAAGTTTTTCCTAGTCATTTAAGTCATACGCTATTAGATAAAGAGTATTCACTTTTTCAACAATCAAATAGTTTTTATGCTTATAAAGGATTAATAAGCCGGATAGGTCCTATTGTTGTTCATTTAAGTATAATTTGTGTTTTATTAGGCAGCACATTAGGTGCATTAAAAGGATTTAATTCACAAGAATTAATACCTAAAACAGAATTATTTCATATCCAAAACGTTATAAAAAATGGTTTTTTTTCTTCTATACCTCAGAAAACCTTCCGTGTAAATGATTTTTGGTCAATCTATACCCCTAGTGGTTTAATTAAACAATTTTATACGGATATCTCAATCTTAAATGGTGGAGGAAAAGAAATTCAAAGAAAAACTATTTCGGTAAATAATCCATTATTATTAAAAGATTTAATAATATATCAAACCGATTGGGGAATCCTAGGATTACGGTTAAAGTATACAAACGAGAGTATTTCTAAATTAATTCTACAATTACCTATATCAAAAATAAACACTTCAAATCAAAAAATTTGGATAAGTTCATTACCTAGCGTAGGACAAAATAGTACCAGTTTTATTGTATTAATTAAAGATAACCGAGGACAAATTAGTTTATATAATAATGAGGGGAAGTTTATAAAAAGTACTAATATCGGCGATATGATATATAATACGGATTTAACGAGGTTGAATTTAATTGATATAATTTCTTCTACAGGAATACAAATAAAATGTGACCCAGGTATTCAATTAATTTATTTTGGTTTCTTTTTTTTAATCTTTAGTAGTTTAATAAGTTATATCTCATTTTCTGAGTTTTGGTTATTATATTTTCCTTTTAAGGTAATTTCTGGGGGGAGAACTAATCGTGCCAAAGTAAAATATAATCTAGAATTTTTAAATTTTAAACAATCTTTTTTTAGTTAATTTTTGGCAGGTTATTATTCTACTTTGAATTAAAGAGAAGCAAAATTAATATAGTTTAGAGTTTTTTATATACTTTATAAGAGGTAGATTAATAAGTAGCTCTGTTTTAATTACGGAAAATTTTATAGCATATATTTAATTTGTATTTATTCAAAGAATTAGTTATTATACTAATGTACGGGTTAAAAAGTAAAAATAATTTAGTTTATATTCTGATATCATCTATTTTAAAATAAAATAAAAAAATTAATAACTTAGCTTAAATAGCTTTAGCTTATGATAGAAACTCTTAAGATATTGTTCAGTATATATAGGTTAGAAATTAGTCTTTTGATTGGATTTATATTTATAGCATTTATTTTAGAACAAAAATTTCAATTTGACAAACCTAAAAAATGGTTTATAGCTTTTAATGCCTTACTGTTTCAACGAGGGTTCTCCGCACTTGCATATTATGTGCCCTATTTAGATATGATTAATCTACATATACCGTTACTAAAAGATGAGAACCCTCTTGTTTTGAGGGTTTTCTTACCAGACTTTGTAGCGGATTCTATTGATCTTGTACAACAAATTCCATTTTTAACTTTTGTGTATATCTCTCTAGGATATGGTTTATTTATACGCTATAAAATACCTAAGGACCGATTTATAAGATATAATGTCATGTATAGCATTATGTTAATATCTTTACAAGGTATTATTAATGATATGTTTATTACATTTATAGAGACTATTATTCTAGATAGTCATATTAGAGCAACTATAACTTTAGTCTCTTTTTTTCTTTGGCTAGCCTTATATATACCTTGCTTTATAAGATCTTTTGCTGGTAAATATGATGAAAATAAATTTATTAGAGAAGCGGTGGAAGTACATTTAGGTAGAGATGGACCTGATTTTATTTGGTGGGATAAAAGAAGAAAGGGTGACGAAAAGAAATAGATCAACGTTTAAGTAACTGAATAGGCCGAGTTGGATTTGAACCAACGTAGGTAAACCAGCGGATTTACAATCCGCCCCCTTTAACCACTCGGGCATCGACCCCGGTAATTAATAATACTATTAATTATATATATGTAACAATTTTTTAGAAAAATATTTATAGAATAAAGTAACAATTTAGTAAATTTGTACTTTATTTTCTTATGTTAGGATAGACTTTTAGACTATTTTTTCTTAAGTTAAGAATATGTACTATAATAACATTATATACTCTAGGGAGTGATTCGAATCGAATGCTCAAATTATTTTTTAAACTACTATCATATCATATGAAATTAGCTTATTGGATGTACGCAGGTCCTGCTCATATTGGTACTCTTAGAATTGCAAGTTCTTTTAAAAATGTTCATGCTATTATGCATGCACCTTTAGGTGATGATTATTTTAATGTTATGAGATCAATGCTTGAACGAAAAAGAGACTTTACAGCAGTCACTGCAAGTGTTGTGGATCGACATGTATTAGCACGAGGGTCACAAGAAAAAGTAGTTAATAATATTAGTAGAAAGGATAAGGAAGAAAAACCAGATTTAGTTGTCTTAACACCTACTTGTACTTCAAGTATCCTACAGGAAGATTTACAAAACTTTGTTAATCGTGCTTCAATAGAAACACAGGCAGATGTTTTACTTGCGGATGTTAATCATTATAGAGTAAATGAAATGCAAGCTGCGGATCGAACATTAGAACAAATTGTACAATTTTACATAAAAAAAGCTAGTAAAAATAAGCAGTTAGATACATCAAAAACACCTGAGCCTTCAGTTAATATAATAGGTTCGTTTAATTTAGCATTTCATAACCAACATGATATTGCAGAATTAAAACGATTAATGTCAGATTTAAATATAAAAATAAATAGTATTATACCTGAAGGAGCGTCTGTACAAGATTTAAAAAACTTACCTAAAGCATGGTTTAATATTGTCCCATATCGAGAAATAGGATTATTGACCGCTGAATATCTAAAGGATGAGTTTAATATGCCTTTCATTGATACTACTCCTATGGGAGTCGTAGAGACTGCAAATTGTATCAGAAAAATTCAATATATTTTAAATGATAATGGGGCTGATGTTAATTTTGAAAAGTATATTGATATACAAACCCGTTTCGTGTCGCAATCTGCTTGGTTTTCTAGATCGATAGATTGTCAAAACTTAACTGGTAAAAAAGCAATAGTATTTGGAGACTCTACCCACGCTGCAGCGATGACCAAAATTTTAACTCGAGAAATGGGTATTAATGTGGTATGGGCTGGTACTTATTGTAAATATGATAAATCTTGGTTTGAAAAAGAAGTAGGTGATTTATGCGATGAAATTGTAATAACAGATGATCATAATTTAATTGGTGATCTAATAGCAAAAGTTGAACCTGCTGTTATATTTGGTACTCAAATGGAGAGACACGTAGCTAAACGTCTAAATATACCATGCGGGGTTATATCTGCACCAGTTCATATCCAAAATTTTCCTTTAAGTTATCGCCCTTTCCTTGGTTATGAAGGGGCAAACCAAATTGCAGATCTAATATATAATTCTTTTACTTTAGGTATGGAAGATCATCTATTAGAAATTTTCGGTGGTCATGATACAAAAGAAATTTTAAGTGCAGGTTTATCTGTTGATTCAGAAGAACTAAAAATAAAGTGGAATCTAGAATCTCAAGCAGAATTAACAAAAATACCAGGGTTTATTAGAGGTAAAATAAAGAGAAACACAGAAAAATTCGCTCAAGAACAAAAAATGGACCTAATTACTTTAGAAGTTATGTATGCGGCTAAAGAAGCAGCATCATAAATTATCTCAGGTTGTCTTATAATAAATTTTTCTTAACATACACTCACTCACCTTGATATGCTAATATGAGCATATCAACAATTGTCGGGACGTAGCGCAGTTTGGTAGCGTATCTGCTTTGGGAGCAGGGTGCCGCAGGTTCAAATCCTGCCGTCCCGAATGCTAGTTTTAGCATTAATGTAGTAACTAAAATTTTTTGCGGAGTGGAGCAGTTTGGTAGCTCGTTGGGCTCATAACCCGAAAGTCGCAGGTTCAAATCCGGCCTCCGCTAAAATTTAAATTAAATAAATTTATTAAATTTTCAGGTAAAATATCAAAATATTAAATTCATGTCACTTTATCCTAGCCAATTTATGCCAATTTTTGGTGGTAGTACTGGTGGTTGGCTACGTTCAGCCGAATTTGAAGAGAAGTATGTTATTACTTGGAATTCTCCAAAAGAACAATTATTTGAGATGCCAACAGCAGGAACTGCATTAATGCTTTTAGGTCAGAATCTTTTATATCTTGCACGTAAAGAGCAATGCTTAGCTCTAGGTACACAATTAAGAAAATTTAAAATTAAAGACTATAAAATTTATAGAATTTTCCCAGGTGGAGAAATACAATTTTTGCATCCAAAGGATGGAGTATTCCCTGAAACTTCAAACGAAGGGCGAGTACCAGTAGGTAAAAGAGATTTTTCCATTGGAAAAAATCCTAACCCTGCTTCTATTAAATGGAAATAAATAAAAAATTATGCATGATAATTACTTTGTTATCATGTATTTTTTTTGTCTAATTTAGACTTTTTTGGAGAGATGGCAGAGATGGTCGATTGCGTCTGATTTGAAATCAGATGAACGTTTACGCGTTCCGTGGGTTCGAATCCGACTCTCTCCTAACAATTTTTTATACTTTTAAAAAACTTGCTTAAAAATACTATATTACTTTATATTATTCTTATACATTAATATATTATTTTTATTGGAGCTAATAAAAAATGGCAAATAGTAGATCTGCGAAAAAACGAATTAAAATAAATAAAAGAAATAATATACAGAATAACACATATAAATCTTTAATAAAATATTATGAAAAAGTACATTTAAATCTTATCAACGAATATGAAAATAGTGGTGATCTTATAGTAGGTCAATCACCTTCGGATAGTGTTAAAAAGAAACTTTTAGCTTCATTAGCTTTAGTTGTGAGTCGAATTGATAAGGCTGTAAAAAAAAAAATTTTTCATAAAAACACAGCCATCCGAAAAAAAAATAATTTATTCAAAAAAACTTTTAAAACGTCATAATTTAAAATTATTATTCTAAAAAATTAAATAACTTAAATATCGAGATAATATTGTTACTACTGTTTAGTATAAAAAAATTTCGATATTATTTACTTTCAATATCCCCTATAGATGCATAATAACTATAATATATACATAATAAAAAGTTACATAATATATGAAAAATATTATAAAGAATAGAAAACAAAAATCTCCAATAATTCTACCAGATTTATCTGAAGTTCAACGAATAAGTTTTTGTTGGTTTTTAACAGAAGGATTACCAGAAGAATTAACAAATTGCCCTTCTATTTTAAATCAAAATAGTGGGATTGAATTAATAATTTATGGCCAAGAGTATAAAATCTATTATCCTGGCTTTGCTTTACTAAATGCCTTAACAAAAAAAGGGAATTATAATTTACGAATTTATGTGTTAATGTCGCTCAAAAAAAATGAAATAATAAAAAAGGGGATAGTACAACCAGAGGACTTTTCTAGGAAAGAGCGAGTATTTTTTGGTGAAATACCTTTACTTACGGAAAAAGGTACCTTTATATTTAATGGGTGTGAGAGAGTTATTATTAGCCAAATAATTAGAAGTCCTGGTGTTTATTATAAACAAATTATAAAGGAGAAAAAAATTTTCTATGAAGGTACCATTATTTCAAAATATGGTTCATGGTTAACTTTTGAATTAGAGTATAATTTAATTTGGGTTAAATTTGATAAACAATATAAAATCCCCATAAATTGGTTTTTAGTTGGGCTTTCACTAGAAGAGTCTGAAGTTTACCAAACTGTTCAAAATTTTAACTTTCTAATAAAAAGTTTATCAGCTATTCGTTTAGCCATTTTTGATAAGATGACCTCTAAATCAGAAAAAAATAAAGTTGTGGATAAAGAAAATCATGAAGCCTATAATCGAAATATTTTATTAACTGTTTTTAGAGTACAAGAATTAATAAACCAACGTCTTTTAGATAAAGGTGTATATGATCTTGGTGAAGTTGGTCGGATTAAGCTTAATAAAAAGTTAGATATTGGTCTACCCTTAAGTAGAAGGACTTTAACTTCTTTAGATATCTTAAAAGTTATTGATAAATTAATTCATATTAGTTTTCATAATGAGAAACTTGATGATATAGATAATTTAGAAAATAGAAGAGTTCGTTCAGTAGGAGAATTATTACAGCTTCAGGTACGCGTTGCTTTAGGGCGTATTAAAAAAAAAATCAATACAGATGAAAAATTAACAGCTGAGATGTTTCGGATAAAAAAAAATAAGAAACGTGCAGGGATGAAAAACTCTACACCTAAAAAAAATAAAAGTACTAAAAAAAATCAATTAGGTAGAAAAAAAAAACCTCAGAAGGAAACACTAATGCCTAATGAATTATTAAATTCAAAAGTTTTAACATCTGTCATAAGAGAATTTTTCGGTTTAAGTCCTTTATCACAATATTTTGATGAAGTTAATGCTTTGGCTCAATTAACACATAAAAGAAGAATTAGCTCCTTAGGTCCAGGAGGCCTTAATAGTGAACATGTCAGCTTTGCTGCAAGAGATATTCACCCAACACAGTATGGGCGGTTATGCCCCATTGAAACTCCAGAGGGACAAAAAGCAGGTTTAATTGCTTCTTTAGCAACTCATGCTCGAATTAACAATTATGGTTTTATTACCACTCCTTTTTTTCGAGTATATAAAGGAAAAGTACTTTATGAATTAGGACCTGTTTATTTGACTGCTGAACAAGAAGCTACATATAATGTAGCTTCAGGTGATGTGTTATTAACAAGAGATAATTTTTTTAGAACTAAAATTGTTCCTGTACGTTCATTTAATGAATTTATAACAGTAGATGCTATTAATGTTAATTTTTTAGCAGTTTCTCCAATACAAATACTGGCAGTAGGTGCTTCTTTAATACCATTTTTAGAACATGATGATGCAAACCGTGCACTAATGGGCTCAAATATGCAAAGACAAGCAGTTCCATTATTATATCCTAAAAAACCTATTATTGGAACAGGTATTGAACATCAAATTGCTGCAGATTCTCAAGTAGTTTTAATAAATTTACTAGATGGGATTATTGATTCAGTATGCTCAGATCGTATTACAATTATTGATAATAAATATTTAGGAAGTTCTAAAATGTATTTTTTAGATAAATATCGCCGTTCAAATCAAGAAACTATAATTAATCAAAAGCCATTGATTTGGAATGGTGAAATTGTAGAACCGGGACAAATTATTGCCGATGGGCCTGGAACCGAAGGGGGAGAACTGGCATTAGGACAAAATTTAACAGTTGCCTATATGCCATGGGATGGTTATAACTTCGAAGATGCTATTTTAGTTAGTGATAGATTAGTTCAGGATGATCTATTTACATCAATTCATATAGAGAAATATGAACTTCAACTTATGGATGAAAGTGATACTATAGAAGAAATAACAACATCGATTCCAAATATTGAAGAAGAAGAGATTATAAATCTAGATATGAATGGGATAATAAAAAAAGGAACATTTGTTAATGGAGGTGATATTTTAGTAGGGAAAATTACCCCTATATTGGAAGAGGATGAATTACCTGAAAGCAAATTACTAAGAGCAATATTTAATATTGAATCACCTGAACCCGAAGACTCTTCGTTGAGAGTCCCAAATGGTGTTTCTGGACGTGTAATAGAGATACAAACAGCATCACGTGAAAAAGGTGATAATTTAGGATCGGGCATATATGAGTGGGTTTGTATTTCAATAGCTCAAATAAAAAAAATTCGAATTGGAGATAAACTCTCTGGTCGGCATGGGAATAAAGGAGTTATTTCGAAAATAATTCCGACAGACGATATGCCATTCTTACCCGATGGAACAATAGTAGATGTTATATTAAATCCTCTAGGGGTTCCTTCACGAATGAATGTAGGTCAAATTTTTGAATGTCTATTAGGTTTCGCGGGAGATTATTTAAATCGTAGATTTAAAGTCATACCTTTTGATGAAATGTATAAACCAAATGCTTCACGTATATTAATTAATAAGGCTTTAAAAAAAGCAGCTAAAGAAACTGATAAGTGTTGGCTTTTTAATAAATTTTCTCCTGGAAAGGTTTTATTAACTGATGGAAGAACTGGTGATGTATTTGATAATTCAGTTTTAGTTGGAAAACCCTATATTTTGAAACTTATACATTTAGTCGACAAAAAAATGCATGCACGTTCAACAGGCTCTTATTCATTAGTGACACAACAACCCTTAGGAGGGAAATCAAAACATGGTGGGCAAAGATTTGGGGAAATGGAGGTTTGGGCTTTAGAAGCTTTCGGAGTGGCTTATACTTTACAAGAATTATTAACTATAAAGTCCGATGATATTAATGGGCGACATGAGGTTTTTACTGCTATTATTAAAGGACATAATATACCAGAACCCGGCATCCCCGAATCTTTTAATGTTTTGTTGAGAGAGTTAAATGCATTAGGATTAGATATGACGACTCATGAAATTGGTAAATTAAATAATAGTGAAATAACATCCTATAAAGTTAATCTATTAACCTTAATGAAGCCAAAAGTAGTCTAAATGCTGAGTATGTTTTAAAAATTTAAAATAAAAATATTTATATAAAAAATGAAAAATTTAAAACAAAAATTTGATTATGTAAAAATTAATTTAGCTTCACCTGAACGTATTAAAGAATGGGCTGAAAAAACCTTACCTAATGGAGAAATTGTAGGGGAAGTAACTCAACCAGAAACAATTAATTATCGTACCCATAAACCTGAAAAAGGGGGGTTATTTTGTGAAAAAATATTTGGTCCTGTCAAAAATTGGGAATGTACTTGTGGTTTACATAAGTATAAAGAAAAAAATGTTTTTTTTTGCGAGGTTTGTGGTGTAGAGTTAACTGAATCTAGAGTTCGTAGACATCGTATGGGATACATTAAATTATTATCTCCCGTTGTTCATATTTGGTATCTCAAAGGGTCACCAAGTCTTCTTTCAGCTATGTTAGCTTCCCCGATAAGTAAGTTAGAAGCTGTTATTTATAATGGTAAAAAACCAGATCAAGACGAAGACCTCGCTAAATATGAGCAGGTTTTTTTATCATCTTTTTATGACACTGAAGGTGAAGGTTTTCATTATGGTAAAAAACGTCAAGGTGCTGAAATCCTTTATCACAGGTTAAAAAAAATTGATTTAAAAACGGAAATTGAAATAAACCGAAATGTAATGTTTTTTTCTGAAGTAAAAAAAAAAGTCGAAGTTGCTATTAAAAAGATTCGTATATTTGAAAATTTTTTAACTACAGGTACTCGACCAGAATGGATGGTACTACATTTCATTCCTGTTCTTCCACCTGGAATTCGTCCTATTGTAAAATTAGACAATGGAAGATTTGCAACTTCAGATTTAAATGAACTTTATAGAAAAATTATTATCAGAAATAAGAGACTAAAAAGGTTATTATCTGTTCATGCACCCAGTGTTGTTGTTTTAACAGAAAAACGAATGATTCAAGAAGCAGTAGATACACTTATTGACAATGGTAAGCGAGGATCAAAAATACTAGACGCAAATAAAAGACCTTTAAAATCATTAGCTGATATTATTGAAGGTAAGCAGGGTAGGTTCAGGCAGAATTTGTTAGGGAAACGGGTAGACTATTCGGGTCGTTCAGTAATTATTGTAGGTCCTCACCTTAAATTAAACCAATGTGGTTTACCTTACGAAATGGCAATTGAGTTATTTTTACCATTCATTATTTATAGACTATTATCTCAGGGGTTATCACATTCAATAAAACGAGCTAAAAAAATTATTTATAGTAATGAGCCTTTTATTTGGTATTTAACTGAGGAAATTTTACAAAAACATCCTATTATTTTAAACCGGGCACCAACTTTACATCGTTTGGGGGTTCAAGCTTTTGACCCAGTATTAGTAAGAGGACGTTCTATTCAATTACATCCTCTCGTCTGTTCATCTTTTAATGCGGATTTTGATGGTGATCAAATGGCCGTTCATATTCCTTTATCTTTTGAATCTCAATTAGAAACAAGATTATGCTTGTTAGCTCCTAATAATTTTTTATCAGCTTCCAGTGGTGAACCAACAATTCAACCCTCACAGGATATGGTTTTAGGGTTTTATTATTTAACTACTCAAAACCGAACAAATTTGTGTGGTTCAAATAATTATTTTTCAAGCTTTAATGAAGTAATATCTGCCTATCAACAAAAACAAGTACAAATTCATTCGTCTATTTGGGTACGCTGCCCAAATGAGATAAATTTAGATAGCCCCTTAAAGTTTATTAAGAAAATCAATTTATCTAACAATAATACTCTTACTATTTATAATAACTTACAACGTAAGGAAACAATGGGTGGGGAATTATTAGTCCAGTTTCTGCGTACAACTCCAGGTCGTATTATTTTTAATCAATGTGTTAATGATATATTAAATAAATCAGAGGTGAAATAAAATGTTAAAACGATCAAACATTTTTTCAAATAATACAATTAATAAAAAAGAGTTAAAAAAAATTATTGAATGGGCCTTTAAAAATTATGGTCAAAGAAAAGCTGCATATTTTGTTGATCAATTAAAAGAAATGGGATTTGAGTATGCTACGAAATCTGGTATTTCAATAAGTATTGAAGATTTGAGAATACCACCTGTAAAGATTGATCTTATGCGTAGAGCATCTTTTGATGCTTTTTTAACTGAAGCTCAGGCAAAAAATGGTGAAATTACAGAAGTGGAAAGATTTCAGAGGATTATTTATATTTGGAATACAACGAGTGAAGAATTAAAAGAGCGACTTATAGAGTTTTTTAAAAAAACTGATCCCTTAAATTCTGTATATATTATGGCCTTTTCAGGCGCACGTGGTAATATAGCACAGGTTCGACAGTTAGTTGGTATGCGAGGTTTAATGTCCGACCCTAGTGGTAGAATTATTGATAGGGCAATCGGAGCAAATTTTCGAGAAGGATTGTCAATAACAGATTATATTATTTCCTCTTATGGTGCTAGAAAAGGTTTAGTTGATACCGCTATAAAAACTGCAGATTCTGGATACCTAACAAGAAGACTTGTTGAAGTTGCACAAAGTATTATAATCAGTGAATTAGATTGTAAAACTGAAAGAGGTATTTTTTTACAGGAAAGTGTAAAAGATAAAGATGAAAAAGGATTTTTACCTCTAACAGAACTTCTTAATGGGAGAGTTTTAGCTTCTTCGATATTTAAACCTGGAACTAAAAAAATTATTGCTTTTAGAAATCAAGAAATTACCTCTTCTCTTGTAGAAAATTTAATTAAAGCTAATATTACTAAAGTCCTAGTTCGATCTCCACTCACTTGCGAATGCAGGAGAGCAGTTTGCCAACATTGTTACGGTTGGAATTTAGCTTTAGGTAATTTAGTTGAGCTAGGGGAAACAGTTGGTTTAATTGCAGCACAATCAATTGGTGAGCCAGGAACGCAACTGACAATGCGAACGTTTCATACGGGAGGTGTTTTCACAAGTGAATTAATTCGTCAAGGACGTGTAAATTATTCAGGTTATTTAGATTTTATGTCCGAGTTAAAACTATGCCCATACCGAACTGAATATGGTCAGGCTGCTTTATTAAGTGAAAATAATTCTTGGTTAGGGATTATTACTTATGAAAACAAAATTATAAGACTACCAATTCCAGAGGATACAATAATTTTTTCTAAAAATCATAAGTATATTACAGATAATCAAGTTTTATTGGAAGCAGCACCTAAAATGAAAGAAATGACTCTTGGGGAAAAAGAAATAAAATATGTTAACGCCCGACACCCTGGTCAAATTTTTTTAGAAGAAAATAGTTGCCCACAGGATTTTCTGACACAAAATATTGCAGAGTTTAGAAAACGAGGTCAAAAAAATTATAGCTTTTGGGTTTTATCAGGAGAAGTCTTACCAACAGCATTTGATACAATCATAAGAGCAAGAATACTAGAAAAAATTTATAAGGATCAGTCTATAGCACAATCTAAAATAGTTACAACTATAGGAGGGTTTGTTAGGTTTTCTAGAAATAAATCAACCCAAGAATTACTTGGACTAAAAACTCAAAATACTACTCGTGAACAAAGTATTTTCAAAATTTTTATTGAGAGTAATCATATTGAAATTTCTAACTGTAAAGTCTATTTATCGCATACTTACCAGATTATATTAAAACCACAATTAATAAATAAGCGATTATTTTCTTTTGGTTCTTTATGTAATAACAAATATAAAACAAAAACTGGTGGTAATTTTTATATTTCTAATCTTTATAAACCTAGGCCAATAGGAAAAAAATTAAATAACAAAGTAAAATCTGGTTCAACAATTTTTTATTTGCCAAAAGCAACAATTCGAACAGGCTCAAATGAAAAGGAGTTTAAATTTAAGAAGGGTAGTTATGTAAAAAAGCATGATGAAATTTTCCCTGATTATTTTATTTCGATAAATGGGTTTATTAATTTTGACATTGCGGCACAAACAAAATCTATAACGATTAAACCAGGTGAAAAACATAGAGTAGATAAAGAATTAAAATTTTATACAGATCTTAATGAACAAATTTATTATCCCGGTGAATTGATCTTAGATAAGTTTGAAGTTACCGTTTTAAGCTATATCGAATTTGAGAGTAATGCTGGAAAAACTTTTTTGTATATCCGCCCTATAACTCGTTACGAGTTTACAAATGAGTATCCACGTCAAATTTTAAATTCAAATTATTTTGCACCACTAAATCTAATTGTTGAAGATTTTAAGGTACAGATTATATCAGGTCAAGAAATTAAAATTGATAAGCCTATACAATTTATTGAATCACCTTTAATAATTGATTATTCTCTAGATTTAGATGACACAGAATTGGTTTTTGAGTTTAAAAAACCCGAAAAAAAAAATTCTCCAAGTAAAATTAATTTTATTTATTCTCAAATTTGTCTTTTTGATACTGTAATCCCAAAAGAAATTAAAAAGACTGATATAGAGGTAAATTTACTTGTCGAAGAAAAACAATTTACTGATCCTTATACTATTATTGGAGCATTTGATACTTTATCCCCGTTTAATAATACTATTTTAAGTATTAAAAAAAAATGTAACAGGGTAAGGTCAGAAATCTTGTTGACAACAAAAACTGATTATCGAGAAATTTTTCTAGATAGTTTTAGCCATCAATATGAAGAAAAGAAATTTTTTAAAACTAATAAATTATTTAATAATGACATTATAATTAGAGAAGATGGTTTACTAAAAGAGGTTAAAGGGAATAAGCTCGTTTTACATTTAGGTCAATCCTATTTTTTCTCGAATGGGGCTTTAGTTCGAAAAATACCTGGTGATTACATTCGACGTCAAGAAACTTTAGGACAATTAATATTTGAACGATTAATTACGGGTGATATTGTTCAAGGATTACCAAAAATTAATAATATTTTAGAAGCTCGTAAGCCTAAAATAGAATCCTTACTTTCAACAAGACCAGGCTTTATTAATTCGATTAGATATACTTCGAATTTTATTGTAATAGGTACAAAACCATCCATAAAAAATGATTACTATAAAGCTTCACGCTCTCAAAGATTAGTGGTTCGAAAGTATGAGTCTGTATCTGTTGGACAACCTTTAACACAAGGTTCTTTAAATCCTCATACTCTTCTCCATGTATATTTTCGCTACTTTTGTTCTTTAGGTCTATTATCGACTTACGAATCAGCTTATCGTAGCCTTAAGAAGTTACAAGGGCTATTATTAACATCGGTTCAAGCTATCTATGTGTCCCAAGGGGTTATGATTTCTAGTAAGCATGTAGAATTGATTGTTCGCGAAATGACTCATAAAGTTTATGTTGAATCTCCTGGTAAAACGAATTTTTTGCCTGGTGATATTATAGACTTAGAGCAAGCGCAGTATATTAATCTCTGCATCAAAAATAATAATCAATTAGGTTTCCGACCTATTTTACTAGGAATTACCAAATCTTCGTTAAAAACAGATAGTTTTTTAGCTGCGGCAAGTTTCCAAGAAACTACAAGGGTTTTAACAGGAGCGGCTATTCAAGGGAAAACAGATTGGCTTCGAGGATTAAAAGAAAATGCTATAACAGGAAGATTAATTCCTGCAGGTACAGGATTTTATATTAATAAAGATATTACCTTTACAAAAGTTTTAGTACCGGAAAAGTCAGCCAACGAAGAACAGAATTTGACCTTAAAAGCACAATTAAAAGTAAAAGAGGCCAAATTAAAAAAATTAGTACGATTTAAATATAATAAATAGATTATTTTTCCTACTTAATAATAAATTTAATTAAAAGAGTAAAAGTCTGCTATACTAATCAATATAGATATCAAAACAATAATAATTATTATTTAATATAAAGCGTTGGTTTAAAACATTAATTGAAACTGAGTAACATATTTTAAAATAAAAAGGATAATTATTTTATGGCTAAAATTGAATTGGCTCAACTTTTAGATGCAGGTGTACATTTTGGACATAAAGCTCATCGATGGAATCCTAAAATGTTTCCTTATATTTATGCAGAACGTAATGGTATACATATTTTAGATTTAATTCAAACGACTGAATTCTTAAAACGCGCTTGCGATTTTAGTAAAAGAGCTTCAGCGAAAAAACAAACATTTTTATTTGTAGGAACAAAGAAGCAAGCTGCTTCTTTAATTGCTCTTGAAGCACAAAAATGTGGTGCTTTTTATATAAATCATCGTTGGCTAGGTGGTATGTTAACAAATTGGGTAACGATAAAAAGTCGGATTGATCGCTTAAATGCCTTAGAAGAACAAGAAAAAATAAATTCTTTTAGTAATTTGCCTAAAAAAGAAGCAGCAAATTTAAAAAAGGAGCTTGAAAAGCTTCAAAAATATTTTAATGGGGTGAAAGGAATGAAAAAAGTGCCTGATATTTTAGTAATAATAGACCAAAAACGGGAAATTATTGCTATTAAAGAAGCACTTTCTTTAGATATACCTATAATATCAATTCTTGATACTAATTGCGACCCAGACCTAGCTACGATACCAATACCGGGTAATGATGACTCTATTAGATCTATAAAATATATTATTCAAAATATAGCTGATAGTATTTGTTTAGGACAACAAAATTCTTTAAAAAATTAAATTCGGGCATTTACTAAAACATTAAAAGTAAGGACAAAACATTATTATGTTACATATTGATGCAGAAAGAGTTAGAGAATTAAGGCATAAAACGGGTGCAGGTATGATGAATTGTAAAAGAGCTCTATTAGAATCAAATGGTAATTTTGAAGAAGCTATTAAGAGTTTACGGGAAAAAGGTCAAGCTTCTGCACACCAAAAAATAAACCGCAAAACTATTGAAGGAATTGTAAATAGTTATATACATATAGGTGGAAAAATTGGTGTATTGATTGAAGTCAATTGTGAAACAGATTTTGTTGCACGTCGTGAAGAATTCCAAGAATTAGTTCAAAATATTGCAATGCAAATTGCTGCATCCCCTGATGTTCTTTACATTCAAAGTAGCGATATCCCAGAAGAAATTTTTCTTAATGAAAAAAAAATTGAATCAGAAAAAGAGGATTTAATTAATAAGCCTGATGAGATTAAAGAAAAAATTATTTTGGGAAGAGTTGAAAAAACACTAAAAAATTTAACTTTGCTTAATCAACCATGTATCAGGGACGCTTCTATTACAGTAGATGAATTAATAAAAGAAAAAATTAGTCTTTTTGGTGAAAATATAAGAATAAAACGTTTTACTCGATATACATTAGGTAATTAATAATTACATGATAAAAAAGTTTTTTTTTGTATTTATTTTCGTGCTTTAAAAATTTTAGACTATGTTAATTTAAAGTCTAGGTTTCTTAGTATTCATCTGCATGCGGATTTTTGCATAGGGTGTTATAATTTATCTCTTTACTATAATTAAATATGAATATTCTCCAAAGTACTAATACTATTAATTTAAACTCATTAATCTTTTTATCAGACATTGAAGTTGGAAAACATCTCTATTGGGAAGTGAACGATATCACTTTTCATGGTCAAGTAATCCTCGTTAGTTCATTAGTAATATTACTAACACTTCTATTCTCATTCCTAGGGACTTCAAATAAAAATATAGTTCCTAATGGTTGGCAAAATTTTATGGAATCTGTTGTTGAATTTGTTAAAGAGATTGCTGAAAACCAGCTTGGTAAGGAATACCGACCATGGTTACCATTTATTGGAACTTTATTTTTATTCGTATTTGGTTGCAATTGGGCAGGAGCTATAATCCCTTGGAAATTAATAAAGCTTTCTGAAGGTGAATTTGGAGCTCCAACAAATGATATAAATACAACGGTAGCTTTAGCATTATTAACATCATTTATGTATTTTTATGCCGGGTTAAGCACAAAAGGGTTTGGTTACTTTAAACGTTACATAGAACCTACACCGCTTTTATTACCAATTAATATACTAGAAGATTTTACAAAACCTCTTTCACTAAGTTTTCGTTTATTTGGTAATATTTTAGCTGATGAATTAACGGTTTCTGTATTAGCCTTATTAGTTCCTTTAATTGTACCATTACCGGTTATGTTATTAGGAGTATTTGCTAGTTCAGTCCAAGCCTTAATTTTTTCAACTTTAGCTGGTGCGTATATTGCTGAAGCTGTTGAAGGACATTAATAATACTTAAATTAGTTTTATTTAATAAAAAAAGAATATATTAGAAATTTGTTAATTTTTTCTTATCTAACCTATGAATAAACTATATGGATTCTATTGTTTCTGCTGCATCTGTTATAGCTGCTGGTCTTGCTGTTGGTTTAGCTGCAATTGGTCCAGGAATTGGACAAGGAACTGCTGCTGGTCAAGCGGTTGAAGGTATCGCTCGTCAACCAGAAGCAGAAAATAAAATTCGTGGTACTTTACTTCTAAGTTTCGCCTTTATGGAAGCTTTAACTATTTATGGCTTAGTTGTAGCTTTAGCTTTATTATTTGCAAACCCATTTACTAGTTAATTAGTGATCAAATTATAGATAAAAAAGGTCTTGGATCAAGAACTTTTTTATCCATAATTTGATCACTAATTAATTTGTTATCCTTTCCCCAAAAAAATTTTATTTTTAACACTAAAACTAAAAAATGTTTGATAACTATAACTCCATTTTAATAATAGGTACGGAAAAAACTGGAGGATTATTTGATTTTGATGGAACACTACCAGTTATAGCATTACAATTTATAATTTTTATGTTTCTTTTAAATTTTATTTTGTATACACCTTTGTTAGATACTATTGATGAACGAAATATTTATATTAGTAAAAGTTTATCTGAAGCTACACGTATATTAACAAAGTCAAATGAATTAAATCTAAAGTATGAAAAAAAGACATCTAAAGCGCGTAAAGCAGTTGCATTAGATTTATTAACTTATCAACAATTATACAAAAATATTTTAGAAGAAAAAATGAAATCTTCAGAAGACTTTATTGACAAATTTTTGACAGAAACGACTAAAAATTTTGAAGAAAATAAAGAAAATATTTTAAAAAGTTTTGATACTGAAATAGATTCTTTAAGTAATGAAATTATGAAAAAAATGATAAAATCATAATTAAAAATTTAAATTGATTTTTTTTATGTTCACCAATGAAAATTTACATATATTAATTAATTAATAATTTATGAACAGTTATATACAGTACTTTGCATCAGTTTCATTAAATACAGATCTATTTGAAACAAATATTATAAATATAATTTTATTATTAGGAATATTATTTGTTGTAATAAAAAAATTTTTAACAGAAAACCTTACAGCACGTAAGGAAAAAATTGTACAAGGTATAGAGAATGCTGAAACACGTTTAGCGGATTCTAATAAACGTTATAACGAAGCTAAAAAACAATGGTCACAGATGGATATTATTATTAAAGAGATAACTCAGCAAATGGAAACAACAAAGCAAAATGTTTTAAAGCTGAAGTGGGATCAAGGAAAAGACGATCTATCTAAAAAATTCACAACAGCAATAGTAGTTCTTCGTAACCGTGAAAATAAAATTTTTAATGATGTTACGAAAGAAGTTTCTAAAAAAGCGCTAAATCAAGTTATTCTTAAGCTTAAAAAGCAATTAGGGAAAGTTGAACAATCCGCTATTGTGAATATGAAAATAACGCAATTAGGAGAATAAAAATGGCTAACACAATGTTTGGTGCAAAAATTGCAAATCCATATTCAGAAGCCTTATTACAATTAGGTTTAGATTTGTACTTAAAAGAAGATAATGCTGATACCCAAGTTTTTTTTCAAATCATTTTTGATATGGAAAATTTGTTAACCATATTAAAAATAACCCCAACTTTAGAGAAGTATTTAGCTAATCCTTTAATTAAGGATAAGGATAAAAAAAATGTTTTAAATAAATGTTTGACAACAAAAACAAGTGCTACAACAAAAAATTTTTTGATGCTTTTAGTAGATAAAAAAAGAATAGGTTTTATTCAAATTATTACACAAACTTTTTTAAACAAAGCTTATAATTTTGTTTGTCTTAAGTTTGTAGAGGTTTATTCCGCATCATTATTAAGTAAAGACCAAAAAGCACAATTAGTAGAAAAACTTAAAATCTTATTAGGTCCTGAGTTTACTACTTCTAAAGTTTATTATTCAAAAATTAATGTAACATTTAAGATAGATAAAGAACTTTTAGGTGGTTTTATTATTAAAGTGGATTCAAAAATTATTGATTTAAGTTTACGTGGAGAAATTGAAGGTTTAGCAAGACAAATGGAAATAAACTTATTAAGTTAAGTTATTATTCTAGAAAAACTTTAGTCATTTTGTTAAACTTTTAAATTCTAAGTATTTTAATTATAAATGATCTATTTTCATTTTCCTATATTTCTATAATTTAAAGTTTTTATCCAAGGAAGAATAAATTGAGTATATTATGACAAATCCTAATGAAATAAGTAATATTATTAGAAAACAAATAGAAGATTACAGTACTGATTTAAATATTGATATTATTGGAACTGTGCTTCAAGTAGGTGATGGTATTGCTCGTGTTTATGGATTAGATGAAGTAATGGCGGGAGAGCTATTAGAATTTGATGAAGGTACAGTAGGTATTGCATTAAATTTAGAGAATGATAATGTCGGGGCTGTACTAATGGGGGATGGAAGAGAAATCCTGGAAGGGAGTACAGTAAAAGCGACTGGTAGAATTGCTCAGATCCCTGTAGGCGATAGTTTATTAGGTAGAGTACTAGACCCACTAGCTATTCCTATTGATGGTAAAGGGGAAGCAACATCAACTGAAAGTCGTCTTATTGAATCTATGGCTCCAGGTATTATTAGTCGAAAATCTGTTTGTGAACCTTTACAAACTGGGATTACTGCTATTGATGCTATGATCCCAATTGGGAGAGGTCAACGTGAATTAATTATTGGTGATAGACAAACTGGAAAAACATCTATTGCTTTAGATACTATTATTAATCAAAAAGGACAAGATGTTGTTTGTGTTTATGTTGCCATTGGTCAAAAAGCTTCTTCCGTTGCACAAGCTGTTACTAATCTTCAAGAAAAAGAGGCATTAGATTATACTGTTATTGTTGCTGCAAATGCTGATCAACCAGCTACATTACAATATATTGCTCCTTATACAGGTGCAGCCATTGCTGAGTATTTCATGTACACAGGAAAGCATACTTTAGTTGTCTATGATGATTTATCAAAACAAGCTTCAGCTTATCGACAAATGTCTTTATTATTAAGACGTCCACCAGGAAGAGAAGCTTACCCTGGTGATGTTTTTTATTTACATTCACGTTTATTAGAACGTGCTGCAAAATTAAATGATGGCCTTGGTGGAGGTAGTATGACTGCACTACCAATTATTGAAACACAGGCAGGAGATGTTTCTGCATATATCCCTACGAATGTTATTTCAATTACTGATGGGCAAATCTTTTTATCTGGTGACTTATTTAACTCAGGTTTACGCCCAGCTATAAATGTTGGTATTTCAGTATCTCGAGTAGGATCTGCAGCACAAATAAAAGCTATGAAACAAGTGGCAGGTAAGTTAAAGTTAGAATTAGCTCAATTTGATGAGCTTGAAGCTTTTTCACAATTTGCTTCAGATTTAGATAAAGCAACACAAAATCAATTAGCTAGAGGAAAACGATTAAGAGAAATTTTAAAACAAGCACAAAATTCACCTATCCCTGTAGCGGAACAAGTGGCTGTAATTTATATTGGAACAAATGGGTTTCTAGATGATTTAGAGGTTGAAGATATTCCTACTTTTATAATTAATCTTCGTGAATATTTAACTAGTTCTAAACCTGAGTATTTAGAAATTGTTAACTCTTCAAAACAATTAACAACAGAAGCAGAAACTATTTTAAAAACAGCAATCTCTGATGTAAAAAAAACTTTTAAAGCATAAACTCAATATAAACATCGTAGCTTAATATTTATAAATATTAAGCTACGATGTTTATATTGAGTTTATGCTTTAAAAGTTTTTTTTATTCTCTCATCTATTAAAAAAATATTTTAATCAAAGGTTTGTGGCTTAAAAAAGTATTTATATGTTAAAATTATATAGAATCATAAAGCCGGGATAGCTCAGTTGGTAGAGCAGTGGATTGAAGATCCTCGTGTCACCAGTTCAAATCTGGTTTCTGGCAATTAAGTTTAATTGTGTTTGATAAACTTTTAATTGTAAAAATTAGTTAAATTTATGGGTAAAGTTTATGATTGGTTTGAAGAAAGATTAGAAATTCAATCAATTGCGGATGATATTACAAGTAAATATGTTCCTCCGCATGTGAATATTTTTTATTGCTTTGGTGGAATTGTGTTTACATGTTTCTTAGTTCAAGTTGCAACAGGGTTTGCAATGACATTTTATTATCGACCAAGTATTAGCGAAGCTTTTTCATCTGTTGAATATATTATGACGGAAGTCAACTTTGGTTGGTTAATCCGTTCTATTCATCGTTGGTCTGCAAGCATGATGGTACTTATGTTAATTTTACATGTTTTTCGTGTATATTTAACTGGAGGCTTCAAAAAACCTCGCGAATTAACATGGGTCACAGGAGTAACATTAGCTGTTACGACTGTCTCTTTCGGTGTAACTGGTTATTCTCTACCTTGGGATCAAGTAGGTTTCTGGGCTTGTAAAATTGTAACAGGTGTACCTGAAGCTGTTCCTGTTATTGGTCCACCAATAGTACAACTTCTACGTGGTGGGGTAAGTGTAGGACAAAGTACTTTAACACGTTTTTATAGTGCACATACCTTTGTGTTACCACTAGTTGCAGCAGCTTTAATGATTACTCATTTCTTAATGATAAGAAAGCAAGGGATTTCAGGACCATTATAATAAGTAATAATTAAATATTATATTAGATATTTAAAAATAAAATTTTAGTTTATAATAATAAATATATAACCGGAGATATTATGTCTATCTTAAAAAAACCAGATCTAACAGATCCAAAATTACGTGCTAAATTAGCAAAAGGAATGGGTCATAATTACTATGGTGAACCTGCTTGGCCAAACGATATTTTTTATATGTTCCCTATTTGCATATTAGGAACGTTTGTATTAGTTATTGGACTTGCTGTAATGGAGCCTTCAGCTTTAGGTGAAAAGGCTAACCCATTTGCAACTCCTTTAGAAATTTTACCTGAATGGTATTTTTTCCCAACCTTTAATTTATTAAGAGTATTACCAAATAAATTATTAGGTGTTTTAGCAATGGCTGCTGTACCAGCAGGGTTAATTACAGTACCATTTATAGAAAATGTTAATAAATTCCAAAACCCTTTTAGAAGACCTGTCGCTTCAACTGTTTTTTTAATTGGTACATTTGTTGCAATATGGTTAGGGATTGGGGCTTGTTTACCAATCAGCAAAGCAATAACTTTAGGATTATTTTAATATTAGTCCTGTTTTTACTAATTAATACTATCGTATGCTATAAAATAAAAAAAGGAGAAGAAAGATATTAAATTTTTTCTATCTAACTCCTCCCTTTTTTACTTATTAAATAATTTCAAAAATTTCTTCAAAAACTTTTTTTACTTTATAACCTGAATCAATAGATTCTAAAGGATCTTTTCTTAAACGATGGCGTAAGCATAACACAATAATTTTTTCAATATCTTCTATTGTAATACTATCTTTACCTTGAAAAGCTGTATAAGCTTTGGCCGCTCTATTTGTAACTATATCTCCCCTTAGACCATCAACGTCTAACTCACTACAAACTTTTGAAATTTTTAATCTAAAATCATAAGGCATCTCAACCTTATCCAATAAATTTTGAGCAGAAATAATTTTTTTTTTAAGTGCTTCTTGTTGATCTTTATATTTATCTACCCATGCATAAGGGTCTAAATCAAATAGAGTTCTTTCTTCTACAATTTTTACTCGTAAATCAGGATCTTTAACAGTTCTTATTTCAGCATGCATTCCAAAACGATCAAGTAATTGAGGACGTAGTTCTCCTTCTTCAGGATTACCTGAACCAACAAGTACAAATTGCGCAGGATGGCGGATAGAGATTCCTTCTCTTTCAACTGTGTTCCAACCTGATGCTGCTGAATCTAATAAGATATCAACTAAATGATCATCTAAGAGATTAACCTCATCAACGTATAAAATACCACGGTTCGCTTTAGCTAATAACCCTGGCTCAAAAGCTTTAACCCCTTCAGTTAAAGCTTTTTCAATATCAATTGTTCCACAAACTCGATCTTCAGTTGCACCTAGAGGCAAATCGACCATAGGGATTTTTATAAATTCTGTTTCAGGGTTTTCTAAGGTTTCATCAGTAGGGTGCCGATTAAAAGGGTCATCTTTAATTACTTCGATTTCAGGTAATAAATCTGCAATAGCTCTGATAGTAGTTGATTTTCCAGTTCCTCGGTCTCCCATAATCATCACACCACCAATTTTAGGATCTATGACATTTAATTCTAGGGCAAGTTTCATTTCTTCTTGCCCCACAATAGCAGTAAATGGGAATATTGGAGTAGTTTTGTCTTTTAAATTTTGTTTACTCATAAAATTATTATTAAATTAACTAAAATACTTATAACTTATCTATAATATTTTTATCAAAGGTTAGAATTTATAATTATGAATATAAAGTCTTGCCTAAACGAAATGCTAATAATGCAGGTAAAATTGCGAAACTTAAAGCTATTAAAACTTCTGTGTTTGTTAACATACTTGTAGTTAATATTATTTAATTTTTCTAAAAATTTAAACTCTTATGATATAGTATACTATAATACTATTCTAATGTCATCAGAAAGAAGTTTAATATTTCTAATCTAATTAGTTTTTAAAATCATTTAAAAAATTTATATCATTATTAATGAATTCTATATTTCCATTATTTTATTCTATTGCTTTATTTTTTTTTCTTTTTTTTATAAGTTTTTATATTTTAAAACAAATAATTAATACTCAAAAGTTAGAAAAAAAAATATTTTATTTACAGGAGCTTGTTAAAAAAGATGATCTTTACCATGAAGATTGTTATCAATTAGGACAATTATATTTAAGAAAAAAACTTTTTTTAAAGGCTATTGTAGTATTTAGAAAGGCTTTAAAATTATGGGACCCTAATGATATAATTGGGCTTGGTAACTTATATAATGCTATAGGGTTTACATTTTTTAATTTAGAAGAATATGAGTATGCGATCTATTATTATAAAATAGCAGTACAAATTATTCCAGATCATACATTAGCTTTAATAAATCTTGGGTATGCCTTTGAAAAAATTAATTCATTTGTAATAGGGTATAATTGTTATAGAGCTGCATTATTTTGGGATACTACTAACGATTTAGCTTCTACGCGTTTTTTATCGATTGAAAAAAAATTAAGGTATATTCTTTAAAAGATTGAGCTTATAAATGAAAACTAAGCAATGAAAGTTAATATTTGTAGTTATAGACTCATATTTTTAATAAAATAAAAATCAAAAATAAAACTGATTGAATAGAATATTATAAAAATACTAAATTCTAATCTTAGTCTGGGGTTTTGTTAAACATTTAGATTAATATGTAAATACAATTATTATATTGTTTCTTTTTTCTAAGAAATAGGTTATAATAATATAATGAAAACTCAATTAGAAATAATAATTTATTTTTATTTCATGAGATTTGAGCGTTTCCTATCTTTATGTCTCCAGAGAGGAAAAGGTAAATGAACTCCAAAAAACAAGTAGACAAGGTAAAGGTTCTTGTAGACCGTAATACTGTTAATACGACTAGTTTTGAAAAATGGGCAAAGCCTGGGCATTTTTCACGTACATTATCGAAAGGTCCAAAAACAACAACTTGGATTTGGAATTTACATGCTGATGCACATGATTTTGATAGTCAAACAAATTCTTTAGAAGAAGTTTCTAGAAAAATTTTTAGTGCTCATTTTGGACAATTATCCATCATATTCCTTTGGATAAGTGGTATGCATTTTCATGGAGCATATTTTTCAAATTATTTAGCATGGTTAAATAATCCAATTAGTATTAAACCTAGCGCACAAGTCGTTTGGCCTATTGTTGGGCAAGAAATATTAAATGGAGATGTAGGTGGTAATTTTCAAGGTGTCCAAATAACTTCAGGATTTTTCCAGTTATGGCGTGCGGAAGGTATAACAAGTGAAATTGAATTATACTGGACAGCTATCGGTGGATTAATAATGTCTGGGTTAATGCTATTTGGAGGTTGGTTTCACTATCATAAAGCTGCACCAAAATTAGAGTGGTTTCAAAATGCTGAGTCAATGTTAAATCACCATTTATCTGGTCTATTAGGGTTAGGTTGTCTTGCATGGTCAGGTCATCAAATCCATATAGCATTACCTATTAATAAATTATTAGATGCTGGTGTTGCCTCACAGGAAATTCCATTACCTTATGAATTCATAATAAACCGCGAATTAATTGGTCAACTATATCCAAGTTTCAAAAAAGGTTTAGTTCCTTTCTTTTCATTTAATTGGAGTGAATATTCTGATTTTTTAACTTTTAAAGGTGGTTTAAACCCTGTAACAGGTGGACTTTGGTTAAGTGATACAGCCCACCATCATTTAGCTTTAGCAGTTTTATTCATCGTTGCCGGACATATGTACCGTACAAATTGGGGTATCGGTCATAGTATGAGAGAAATTTTAGAAGCACATAAAGGACCATTTACTGGTGCTGGCCACACTGGGCTTTATGAAATTTTAACAACTTCTTGGCATGCCCAATTAGCAATCAATTTAGCTATGATGGGGTCATTAAGTATTATTGTTGCTCACCATATGTATGCTATGCCGCCATACCCATATATTGCAACTGATTATGCAACACAACTTTCTTTATTTACACATCATATGTGGATTGGTGGATTTTGTATTGTAGGTGGTGCTGCACATGGTGCAATTTTTATGGTTCGTGATTATAATCCTGCTAAAAATTATAATAATTTATTAGATAGAGTTGTTCGTCATAGAGATTCTATTATTTCTCACTTAAATTGGGTTTGTATTTTCTTAGGTTTCCACAGCTTTGGATTATATATACATAATGATACTATGAGAGCATTAGGCCGTGCCCCTGATATGTTTTCTGACACAGGAATTCCTTTAAAACCAATTTTTGCACAAGCAATTCAAAATTTACATTTATTAGCACCGGGAAGTACAGCGCCAAACGCATTAACAACCGCAAGTTATGTTTTCGGTGGTGACATAGTTTCAGTTGGGTCAAAAATTGCAATAATGCCAATAAAATTAAGTACAGCTGATTTTATGGTTCACCATATTCATGCATTTACAATCCATGTTACGGTTTTAATTTTATTAAAAGGTGTTTTATATGCGCGTAGTTCAAAATTAATACCTGATAAAGCTAATTTAGGTTTCCGTTTTCCATGTGATGGGCCAGGAAGAGGTGGTACTTGCCAAGTATCAGCTTGGGACCATATATTTTTAGGTTTATTTTGGATGTATAATTCTATATCAGTCGTTATATTCCATTTTAGTTGGAAAATGCAATCTGATGTTTGGGGATCAGTAACACCAACAGGAACAGTTTCACATATTACAGGTGGTAATTTTGCACAAAGTGCACTTACTATTAATGGTTGGTTAAGAGACTTTTTATGGGCGCAAGCTTCACAAGTAATTCAATCATATGGTTCAGCTTTATCAGCTTATGGTTTAATCTTTCTTGGTGCGCATTTTATTTGGGCATTTAGTTTAATGTTCTTATTTAGTGGCCGAGGTTATTGGCAAGAGCTTATAGAATCAATAGTTTGGGCTCACAATAAAATTAAAGTTGCACCAGCAATTCAACCACGTGCATTAAGTATTACGCAAGGTCGAGCGGTAGGGTTAGCACATTATTTATTAGGTGGTATTGGAACAACATGGTCGTTCTTCTTAGCAAGAATTATTTCTGTAGGATAAAATTAACGAGGTAAAATATTTATGGTAACTAAATTTCCAAAATTTAGCCAAGCTTTAGCACAAGATCCGACAACTCGAAGAATTTGGTTTGGAATTGCAACAGCTCATGACTTCGAAACTCACGATGGTATGACAGAAGAAAATTTATATCAGAAAATTTTTGCTTCACACTTTGGACATCTAGCAATTATTTTTCTTTGGACATCCGGTAATTTATTTCATGTGGCTTGGCAAGGTAATTTTGAACAATGGTCTTTAAACCCATTAAAAGTTAAACCAATTGCTCACACAATTTGGGATCCTCATTTTGGTGAGCTTGCAATGAAAGCCTTTACCAAAGGTGGGGCTTTTTATCCAGTCAATATATCTTATTCTGGTGTTTATCATTGGTGGTACACTATTGGAATGAGAACAAATAATGACTTATACGTTGGGTCTATTTTTTTAATAGCCTTATCTAGTTTATTATTATTTGCTGGTTGGTTACATTTACAACCAAAATTCCGACCAAGTTTGTCTTGGTTTAAAAATAATGAATCACGATTAAATCATCATCTAACAGGTTTATTTGGAGTTAGCTCATTAGCTTGGACTGGGCACTTAGTTCATGTAGCTATCCCTGAATCTCGCGGTATCCACATTGGGTGGGATAATTTTTTAACGACTCTACCACACCCGGAAGGATTAACTCCTTTCTTTGATGGGAATTGGAACGCATATTCACAAAACCCTGATACTGTAGAACATATTTTTGGAACAACTACAGGTGCAGGTACAGCAATTTTAACATTCCTAGGTGGGTTTCATCCACAATCTCAATCTCTTTGGTTGACTGATATTGCTCATCATCATCTTGCTATTGCAGTTGTGTTTATCATTGCAGGTCATATGTATCGAACAAATTTCGCTATTGGACATAATATGAAAGAGATTTTAGATGCTCATCGTCCACCTGGTGGAAGACTAGGTGTTGGCCATAAAGGGTTATTTGATACAATTACAAATTCTTTACATATGCAACTTGGCTTAGCGTTAGCAGCCTTAGGAGTTATCACATCTTTGGTTGCTCAACATATGTATGCAATCCCTCCTTATGCTTTTATGGCAAAAGATTTTACAACACAAGCAGCTCTTTATACACACCATCAATATATTGCTGGGTTCTTAATGGTAGGGGCATTTGCACATGGAGCAATTTTCTTTGTACGAGATTATGATCCAGAAGCAAACCAAGATAATGTTTTAGCTCGAATGCTTGAACATAAAGAAGCGATTATTTCTCATTTAAGTTGGGTTAGCTTATTTTTAGGTTTTCATACCTTAGGATTATATATCCATAATGATACTGTAGTTGCTTTTGGTCAGCCAGAAAAACAAATATTAGTAGAGCCTGTTTTTGCACAATTTATTCAAGCAGCTTCAGGAAAAGCTGTATATGGGTTTGATCTTCTATTATCTTCAAAAGAAAGTCCTGCTAGCGCAGCTGGTAGTGAAATCTGGTTACCTGGCTGGATAAACGCTATTAATAATGATAAGAATGACCTTTTCTTAACTATTGGACCTGGAGACTTTTTAATACATCATGCTATTGCTCTAGGCTTACATACGACAACCCTAATTTTAGTTAAAGGAGCATTAGATGCTCGTGGATCTAAATTAATGCCTGATAAAAAAGATTTCGGGTATAGTTTCCCTTGTGATGGGCCTGGGCGTGGTGGTACTTGTGATATTTCAGCTTGGGACGCTTTCTATTTATCAATGTTTTGGATGTTAAATACAATTGGTTGGGTTACTTTTTATTGGCATTGGAAACATGTTACAATTTGGCAAGGTAATGCAGCGCAATTTAACGAATCTTCAAATTATATTATGGGATGGTTACGTGATTATTTATGGTTAAACTCTTCACCATTAATTAATGGGTATAACCCTTATGGTATGAATAGTTTATCTGTTTGGGCTTGGATGTTCTTATTTGGGCATTTAATTTGGGCTACTGGATTTATGTTCTTAATTTCTTGGAGAGGATATTGGCAAGAGCTTATAGAAACATTAGTTTGGGCACATGAGCGTACACCTCTAGCGAATTTAGTTCGTTGGCGCGACAAACCCGTTGCTTTATCAATCGTTCAAGCTAGATTAGTTGGATTAATTCATTTTACAGTAGGTTATATTTTAACGTATGCAGCGTTTGTTATAGCTTCAACTGCTGGAAAATTTGGTTAATTTAGATTATACTATCAATTAGATTTGTATATAATAAATAGAATTTTTATATACAAATCTAATAAAATATAAAAAATTTAATTAAGGAATTTCCTATGGCTAAACAATCTATGATTGAAAGAGAAAAAAAAAGAGAAAAATTAGTTCTAAAATATCGGCAAAAACGTGAAGCTCTTCTTTTAGAATTCAAAAAAGCAAATACGTTTTCTGATCAAATGCAACTGCATAAAAAAATAGAAAAGCTACCACGAAATAGTTCCCGAATAAGATTACGTAATCGATGCTGGCGAACTGGTCGCAGTAGAGGTATTTATAGAGATTTTGGATTATGTCGTCATATGATTAGAGATATGGCACATAATGGTATGTTGCCAGGTGTACGAAAAGCTAGTTGGTAATTCCATAAAAAGTTAAAATACCCTATTTTTTGTTCATTAGATTAAGTCTAAAATTTTTAAACTTAATCGAAATGAGCAAAAAATTGGTGGATCTTTAAAAAATGAATTATAATAATAGTAGAAGTTATTTTATTTTATACATTAATATCCCTAATTTAAAGAATTATAATCAAGTAGTTTCAATTATTAGTATAAATATTGATAATAGTTAATACTAAAAAAAAAAAGGAGTTCAGTATGAAATTAGCTGTTTATGGTAAAGGTGGTATTGGTAAGTCAACAACAAGTTGTAACATTTCTGTTGCTTTATGTAGAAGAGGGAAACGGGTATTACAAATTGGTTGCGATCCAAAGCATGATAGTACATTCACCTTAACAGGTTTTTTAATTCCAACAATTATTGATACTCTGCAAGCCAAAGATTATCATTATGAGGATATTTGGCCAGAAGATGTTATTTATCAAGGCTTTGGTGGTGTTGATTGTGTTGAAGCAGGTGGTCCTCCAGCTGGGGCAGGTTGTGGTGGGTATGTTGTTGGCGAAACAGTAAAACTTTTAAAAGAATTAAATGCATTTGATGAGTATGATGTTATTTTATTTGATGTTTTAGGAGATGTAGTTTGTGGTGGTTTTGCTGCACCATTAAATTATGCAGATTATTGTTTAATTGTAACTGATAATGGTTTTGATGCTTTATTTGCTGCTAACCGGATTGCTGCCTCTGTTCGCGAAAAAGCAAGAACACACGCTTTAAGGCTTGCTGGACTGATAGGAAATCGAACAGCGACGAGAGATTTAATTGATAAATATATAGATGCTGTTCCAATGCCTGTTTTAGAAGTTTTACCGCTAATTGAGGATATTAGAGTATCTCGTGTTAAAGGGAAAACCTTGTTTGAAATGACAGAATTTGATAGTTCTTTATGTTATATTTGCGATTATTATCTTAATATCGCTGATCAACTAATAGCAAATCCTGAAGGGGTTGTACCTAAAGAAGCAGCTGATAGAGAATTATTTAGCCTTCTTTCAGATTTTTATTTAAACCCTACACAAAAAGAGACTGAAAATAATGTATTTGAAGACGCTTTTGATGAAATTGGGTAATAAATAGATTTTAATTAAACTAGATTACTATAAAAAAGATTTAGAAGTGTTTTTGGGAAAATAGACTTATCATTTTTAATTTTTTATTAACATTAGAAGGATTCGTATGACTCTTATTAAGCCGATAGCGAATGAAGACTTAAAAGAAAAAATAAATTTTGAATGTGAAACAGGAAATTATCATACATTTTGTCCCATTAGTTGTGTTGCATGGTTATATCAAAAAATTGAGGATAGTTTTTTTTTAGTTATTGGGACAAAAACATGCGGGTATTTTTTGCAAAATGCTTTAGGAGTTATGATTTTTGCCGAGCCGCGTTATGCAATGGCTGAGTTAGAAGAAGGAGATATTTCTGCTCAGTTAAGTGATTATGAAGAATTGAAAAGACTATGCTTACAAGTAAAAAGAGATCGAAATCCAACTGTAATTTTTTGGATAGGAACTTGTACTACAGAAATAATAAAAATGGATTTAGAAGGTATTGCACCAAAATTAGAAGTTGAAATAGACTTACCTATTGTAGTAGCAAGAGCAAATGGACTTGATTATGCTTTTACCCAAGGCGAAGATACCGTATTAGCAGCTTTAGCCCAAAGACCTAATCAAGAAAAGTCAAAAAAATCATTGAGTATAATTAATGCAGATGATACGGATGATAATAGCTTTGTAAAGCATTTACCTCTTATTCTATTTGGTTCTATACCGGACCCAGTTGTTAATCAACTTACTTTAGAATTAAAAAAACAAGGTATTCGTGTTTCAGGTTGGTTACCTTCAAAACGGTATACAGAATTACCTTTAATCTATGAAGGGAACTATGTATGTGGTGTAAACCCATATTTAAGTCGAACTGCAACTACATTAATGCGAAGAAGAAAATGTAAACTTATTGGTGCTCCTTTTCCGATTGGGCCAGATGGGACAAGAGCTTGGCTAGAAAAAATTTGTAGTGTGTTCGAAATTCAGCCTAAAGGATTAAAAGAAAGAGAAGAAGAGATATGGGGAAAGCTAAAATATTATATAAGCTTAATAGATGGAAAAAGTGTTTTTTTCATGGGTGATAATCTCTTAGAGATTTCATTAGCGCGTTTTTTAATCCGTTCAGGAATGATTGTATTTGAAATTGGTATTCCTTATATGGATAAACGATATCAAGGTGCTGAACTACAATTGTTACAAAAAACTTGTAAAGAAAAAAATGTACCAATCCCTATTATTGTTGAAAAACCAGATAATTTTAATCAAGTTGATAGAATTCGTGATATGAAACCTGATCTAGTTATAACTGGTATGGCTCATGCTAACCCATTAGAAGCAAGAGGTATAAATACAAAATGGTCCGTAGAGTTTACCTTTGCTCAGATTCATGGCTTTACAAATGCTATTGAGGTATTAGAATTAGTAACTCGACCTCTTCGACGTAATCAAAAATTAGAAAAAATTAGTTCTGAACGTTATACTGATCGTCGATAAAGTATTAATTATCTAAAAGGTCTATTACATTTAAATGTAATAGACTATTTTTAATAATCTATGTACTATACTACTATGTATACATATTTCTATATTCTTTGTAGTGTGGAAAATTTATTTTTTATTAAAATCTATAGTTTTTCAAGATTCTCATCAATAATGTTTAAAATTAAAAAATCGTTGTTAATATTTTTTTTAACTCTAAGTTTACCTTTAGCATCCTTTGCAGATGTTGCAGGCTTAACTAAGTGTAGTGAATCTGTAGCATTTAATAAAAGATTAGAATTAAGTGTTAAAAAATTAGAAGGAAGAGTACAAAAATATGAACCGAATTCGCCACCAGCTTTAGCTTTGGAGCAACAAATAAATAGAACTAAACAACGATTTAATCGTTATTCAAATTCTGAATTACTATGTGGTAAAGAGGGTTTACCACATCTTATAACAGATGGTAGATGGGATCATGCTGTTGAATTTATGATTCCCGGAATGATGTTCTTATATATTACTGGATGGATAGGTTGGGTTGGTCGTAGTTATTTAAATACTGTAAGTAATACTACAAACCCAACAGAAAAAGAGATTATAATTGATGTTCCTTTAGCATTAAAAATTATGTCATCAGGATTCATTTGGCCAATTTCAGCTTGGCAAGAATTTACGAGCGGTAAATTTTTAGCTCCGGATTCAGAAATCACTGTCTCTCCAAGATAATAAAACTGGTAAATAAGATAATTCAACTTATATATTATAATTTAAAAGGAAAAAATATGGAAAATTTTTTAAAGTATCTTTCTACAGCTCCTGTATTATTTGTTGCATGGATGACATTTACTGCAGGTTTTATAATTGAAGCTAATCGTTTTTACCCTGATGCATTAACATTCCCGGTTTTTTAAACAAAATAACAGATTATACTCACAACTTACTGATCTCCTTTCTATTAGTATTATATAAATATAATACTAATAGAAAGGAGATCAGTAAGTTGTGAGTATAATCTGTTATTTTGTTTAATATTTCCATTAAATAAAAAAATAAAAAACTTATGAATTTATACTTTCCTCTAACTGAACATAACGAATTACATATTCCAGTAAATCAATTATCAAGTAATATATTTGAGGCGGTTAAAGATAAAATAGATGAGAAGAGCGAACTAAATACTGATTCTTTAGGAGATCATGATGAAAATATTAATAATAATCTTGAGGTAGAAAATATTGAAGATCTGGAAATGATGAATTTTCATGAAAAATATACTTCAAAATTAGATACATTAAAAAAAACCGAAGCTCATAAAAAAATAAACAAAATTAAAATTTATTTTATTGTTAAATCAAAAATTGTTAAAGGAGAAGAAATAACTGTTGCTATACCAATTCGTTGTTTTGATGACTTAGGGAATGCTAAGCCCGAAAAATTCCATAACCGTATTAACACTCTTTTCCATATAGATGTATTCCGTGGACGCCCAAATACTCAAGGTAGCCCTGCATTAAAACCTTTTATTTTGGAGGATATAGTATTTGCAGCTCATCCTTTTGGCCTGGACGAAGAATTCTCTTTGGAAGATTTGATTTTACCAAAAGAATATGGGTATGATGGTATTAAATTAGAATCCGGTATCCCAGAATCTGATTTATTATCCCGACTTCAAACAATGAAAACCCGTAATAAATATACGGGAAAAGTGCGGACTATTTATTATTTAAGTAAGGATTATGACTATAATGAGGCAGCGGTGGATAATACTATTTTTTCAACTACTTCTAATTATGTTATTGATACTAAAAAGACAAACAATACTTTCGCGCAACGTTTAAAAGAGATTGAGTTTAAAAAAGAGGGGTTTAAAATTGTTAGTGCTAAGAATCTTTTCAAGCTTGTTTGGGGAAATCGAACTCCATTAGTAGAAAAAAGTATTATTCCAGTTTTTTCTAATTTAGAAGATGCTCAAAATCTTTTAATAACAGTCCTAGAAGAAGTAAATAAACCTTTTCAAGCCAGAAGAAAAATGGAAGGACCTGACAATCCTCAATCCGATAGAAGTTTAGATTACCTAGATGATCCATTCTGTTATCAAAACCGATATTTTTACCCTGAAAGTGGGATAGATAAAATTAAAGACTTTTTAAGAACCTATAGATTTATTAAAGAACATAAACGATCATCTTTTAAAGATGATCTTTATCATGAAAATAAATACCAAACAAAAGGTCCATTTTCTATAGCGGACGGAGAAACAGCAGACGACGATCATATGGATGAACCATTGTGGATTCGTGAGCAAGCACATGAATTTGCTCCTAGACATATTTGGAGAGAAACCGACTGTCTGCTATTTGAAGCAGAATATTTTCCTGGTGAAAGAGAGGCATATAGCTTCTTAGAATCTCGTGATATGAGCGTTATTGATGAAGCACTGCTAAAAAAGAGCCAGGATGTCAAAATAATATCAATGGGATTGGCTGATTTTTTAGAATTTTGGAATAATCCTACTACAAAAACTGGTGAATTATTATTTATACCGTCTTCAAAACATTTAAATAAAAGTGAATTACCTGTTCGTTCTAAAAAACGGATAGACCCATTTTATGAATATCAACAAAAATTTTATGGATCTACAAAAAAAGATACTGAAAATTATACATATGAAATAATAGTTTCACCCGATTAACAATACCATGCTAATTATATTATAAACCTAGATCTATATTAATTCAATATTTTTCTTTCTTGATAAATTAAGCTAAAAACTTTTTTTTAAGTTAATTTATCATGAAAGAAAAATATTTTAAAATTTTAACTCAGCAGCCTGGACTTTTTCAAATTGTTTTTTCTTTATTACAAAAAAGATTTGTGTAAATAATACGGAAAAAGCAAAAATTATAAAACCAACCACTCGACTTGGGTCTTGTAAAACAATTTCAACATCTGTTTGACCAAAACCGCCAACATTCGGGTCTTTTGTTAAAGGTTGGTCTAATTTAATGTTATCTTTTTTTGAAACAACTACTGATAAACCTTTTGGAATATTTTGTTTAGTTTCGTTACCTTTCGAATTTACCATTGTCACTTCAGTCTCACCCTTAGCTAAGGTTTGAATATCTATAACTTGTCCTTCAAATGAAGAAGTTACAATATTATTATTACTTTTTTCACCAGTAGGGTATATTTGGCCACGTCCTCTATTTGCCCCTACATAAATTGGATATTTTAAAAAATTAATTTTTTTATTTGTTGCTGGGTCTGGTGATAAGACTGGGAAAATAATTTCTTGATGTGTGTCACCTGCAATTGGCCCAACAACTAATATATTTTCTTGGGTTGCACTATAAGGCGATATAAAAACACCTTTACTTTTTTCTTTAATTTCTTTTGAAATTAAATTATTTGGTGCTAATTTGAAACCCTCTGGTAGTATAACAACGGCTCCAACATTTAATCCACTTAATTGACCATTCCCTAAAATTTGTTTTGCATCTTTAGAATACGGAATTTTTACAGCAGCTTCAAAAACTTTATTTGGTAATACTGCTTTTGGTGATTCTATTTGTACTGGTTTTTCTGCCAAATGACAATTTGCACATGCAATTCGTCCATTAGCTGCACGAGGATTTGTATACCCCTGTTGAGCATAAATTGGGTATGCTTCGGACATTTCCATAGAAAATGGAATACTACTAATGACAAAAATAAAACTTATTATAAAAAATTTCATTAGTCTTTTCAAAAGTTCCATATTGGAATGAAGTAAAGTAAAAAATTTTGTATTAATATTACTTGATAAAAAGGAATTAAATAATAGAACACCAATCCTTATAAATTCTTATTTATTATATTAATTGATGTAATACTACCTAAAAAATATAGTAAAAATAAAGCACTAGATAATAATAATTGTGTTATAGGATCTGCTGATGGCGTTAAAATTGCACCTAAAATTGTGCAAAGAAGTATCATAGGTCGCCAGCAGCTTAACATTTCGACAGGGTCAATTATTCTAGATACGCTTAGCATAATTTGAATAATTGGAACCTGAAAGACTAACCCAGCACTAACAAATAAAGTAGATACAAAGCTAAAATATTGAGTGAATGACCAAAGAGGTTCGACAACATCTGAACCATAAATCAGAAAAAAATTTAGTGCTGCAGGAACCAATAAAAAATAAGAGAAGAATAACCCGAGAAAAAATAAAACAATACACCCAGTTAATATAAATAATATAATATTCTTTTCATTTTTAGTTAAAGCTGGTCTAAAAAAAAAAATTGTTTGAATAATAATTAAGGGAGTAGCAAATAATACGCCAGTATAAAGTGACATTACTATTGTTGAAACAAAATATTCACCAGGTGACAATTGGAAAAATTGTATATCTGCGACAGGGCTTTCTAAAATTTTCACTAATGTTTTAACATTATAAAGTGTAAAAGATGTTACAACAAAAAAGAAGCTTAAAATATAAAAAAGACGATGTCTTGTTTCGTGATAATGCTCATTAAAAAATAATTCTAAATCATCTAAATCTTTAGATAAATTATCAATAATTTCATTTAGGGCATTATCAAGAAACGGATAAAATTTAAACTTTAAGCTTTTAAAGTTTTCTACCATAATTTTTACTAACTTTATAAGAGACTATATAAATTTAAAAGCTTTTACTTTAGCAGATGCTATTTTTAGCTCTTGTGAAGCATCAATTATTTCTTTTGTTGTTTTCGCCAAATCTAAATCTTTTTTTGCTTTTGATAAGATGTCTTTTGCTTTAGCATAATCTTCTTTTATTACTTCTTCTACCCCACTAATAAGCACTTGAACTTCATCATTCATGATGACTGCAAAGCCACCCAATACAATAATAGGTGTCCATTTTGAATTAACTTTAATTCGAAGAATTCCAATTTCAAGCGAAGTAATTAAAGGGGCATGACCTGTAAGTATACCTAATTGACCTGTAAGACTAGGTAAAACTATGCCCTCAGCAGTAGTATCCCATATTAGTCCATCTGGAGCAATTACACGAATATTTAAACTCATTTAAAATTTCCTAATTAATTTTTAAAAGTTTTTGCTTTAGAGATTGCTTCATTAATATCACCGACTAAATAAAAAGCTTGTTCAGGTAAATCATCTAATTCACCACCTAAGATCATATTAAAACCTTTAATTGTATTTTCTAAATCGACATATTTTCCAGGTGAACCAGTAAATACTTCTGCAACAAAGAATGGTTGTGATAAAAATCTTTCAATTTTTCGAGCACGATCTACAACTAAACGGTCTTCCTCGGATAATTCGTCAATTCCTAATATAGCAATAATATCTTGTAATTCTTTGTAACGTTGTAGAGTTTCTTTAACTAGTTGAGCTGTTTTATAATGCTCATCACCAACAATTAAAGGTTGTAACATAGTTGAAGTTGAATCTAAAGGATCCACTGCTGGGTAAATACCCTTTGCTGCTAATCCTCTTGATAATACTGTTGTTGCATCTAAATGAGCAAATGTAGTTGCTGGTGCCGGGTCAGTTAAATCATCAGCAGGTACATAAACAGCCTGAATAGAAGTTATTGAACCTTGATTAGTTGAAGTGATACGTTCTTGTAAAGCCCCCATTTCAGTCCCTAATGTTGGCTGATAGCCTACTGCTGATGGCATACGACCTAATAAGGCTGAAACTTCTGACCCAGCTTGTACAAATCTAAAAATATTATCAATGAATAATAAAACATCTTGTTTATTAATATCACGGAAATATTCAGCCATTGTTAATGCCGTTAAACCAACACGCATACGTGCTCCAGGTGGCTCATTCATTTGACCATAAACTAAAGCTACTTTAGACTCTAATAAACTTTTTTCGTTTATTACACCCGATTCTTTCATTTCCATGTATAAATCATTTCCTTCACGTGTTCTCTCACCTACTCCACCAAAAACAGAAACACCACCATGGGCTTTAGCAATATTATTAATTAATTCCATAATTAAAACAGTTTTACCTACTCCCGCACCCCCAAAAAGACCAATTTTACCACCTCGACGGTAAGGAGCTAATAGATCTACTACTTTAATACCTGTTTCAAAAATAGCAGGTTTAGTTTCTAAATCAGTAAAAGCTGGAGCAGGGCGATGAATAGGTAACGTTTCTTCTCCAACACTAGCACTTAGATCATCAACAGGCTGTCCTAAAACATTAAAAATACGGCCTAGTGTAGGTTTACCAACTGGGACTGAAATCGGAGATTTCATATCAATAACTGTTACTCCTCTTTGTAAGCCGTCAGTGGCACTCATCGCAATAGCACGAACTCTATTATCACCTAATAATTGTTGTACTTCACAAATAATTGGGCCTTCTTTACCTTGTACCTCAAGAGCATTATAAATTTTTGGTAAAATACCTGAAGAAAAAACTGCGTCGATAACTGGACCAATAACTTGTGTTATATACCCACTATTAATATTTTTTTCATTTGCTGCTGGTTTCTTAGTCATTTTTTAATTCTTTACGTTAATATTTAATAATGAAACCTAAAAAAATTTTAATTGACCAGATTTACCCTTAAAATAAAAGGAAAATCGAGGTTGTTTTAAATTAAAAAAATTTAATTGATAGGTTCTACAAATAAAAAAGATTAATAAATTTCGGTTTATAAACGCTAACCATCTAATTAAATTTGTAAGATTTACATTGAAAGCCGGCCTGTAGTGCGCAACCAATTTTGCGCTTCTATATAATTATTTGGTGCAAGGTTAACAGCTTGCTTCCAATATTCTGCTGCTTTATTAAAAAGAAGTTTTGCAACATCAAGATTTTGTTTTTCTGAAGCTTTGACCCCTTGATAATGATATATAACAGCAATATTATTTAGCGCTTGCGGAAGATTAGGGTTTAATTCTAGTGCTTGGTGGTAGTATTCTAAAGCTTTTAAATATTCACCGTTACTTGAATAGATTAGACCAATATTATATAGAATAAAACTCCGGTCATACGGGTCTTCTTCAAGCTGTAAAGCTTCATAATAATTTTCTAACGCTTCAGCGTACTCACCTTCAGATTGCGCAGACATACCATCCCTATAGTAAAAAAAAGCTTGCTTTTCTTCTTTACTTGCTGGGAAAACCTTTAAAATAATATCTGCCATAATGGTAAAAGTTTTATCTATGAAGTTATCATTTCGTTGTGAACGGCTCATAATATTTATATTTTATATCTTTTATTTCTTCAAATAATGTGAGAAAGTTTATTATCCTTTCTTGTTAATATTTAAGTGTAGTGTATCCTTAATTTTCTACAGATGTTACGAAAGGTAATAAATGTAAATAACGAGCTCTTTTAATAGATTTTGAAAGCTGCCTCTGTTGTTTTAAGGTTAAATTAGTTGATCGACGAGATTTAATTTTGCCGTGTTCTGTCGAAAAAGCCAATAAAATATCCACTTGTTTATAATCAATTGTTGCAGTTGGTTTAAGTTTAAATGGTTGACGTCTAACTTTTTTTTTATTATCTTTTGATCTATGTTTTTCTTTAAATTTTTCTCCATTATTTTCTGTACTTCGATTTTTTAGAGCATTCTCTTTTTTTAAATTTTTAAATGTATTTTCCATATTTTTATTTTATTTCTTTTTGTAGTGTATGTATATTACAATTTGGGCAATATTTTTTTAAAACAAGTCTATCAGGTGTATTTCTACGGTTTTTTGTTGTTGTATAATCAATTTTCCGTGAACTCTTTTTATCCCCATTATTAGTTGTTGTTTTTTTGCAGTCTACACATCTTAATGTTATAATAATTCGAGCACCTTTATTCTTTGCCATAGAGAAATTTTTAAACTAAAGTATTTTTTAAATGATAATTATTAGTAAGCTTTGTAAGAGTAATAAGGATATCAATATATAATATTGTATCTTATATTAATTTATAGATCAATAGGTAGCAATGGTAATTGTTTTTCTTTATTATAATTATATAATACTATCCTTTAAATAGCTTGAAATTTTCACCTTTTAGTTATATACTACTAATGATAACATTATTCGAAACAAAGTTTAAGTTAGTCTTCATAGAATGAACTATCTTAAACTTTAAATAATGTTAAAATTATAGGATTATTCGAGCAATCTATAATTTTATTAATTAATACCAATTTTAGGAGGTACAGTTATGTTTGAACGGTTCACGGAACGTGCTTTACAAGTAATTATGATGTCACAAGAAGAATCCAGACGTTTAGGCCATAATTTTGTAGGTACAGAACAAATACTTTTAGGTTTGTTAGGTGAAGGATGTGGGGTAACAATTAATGCTGTAAGAGAATATGGGATCAATATAAGAAAGGTTAGGATAGAAGTTGAGAGGTTGATAGGTAAGGGCACTGGATTTGTAGCAATAGAAATACCTTTTACCCCTCGAGCTAAAAAAATATTGGAAATGTCTATAAAACAATCCAAAGATTTAAATCATAGTTATATTAATACGGAACACATTTTTTTGGCCTTATTAAATGATACAGATGGGATTTGCGCAAAGGTTCTCCAAAACCTTGGCGCAAATATACCTCGTATTAAATCTTACATACTTAATGAATTGGACCAAAATCATGAAGGTTCACCAAAGGTCTTAGCAAACGTTGCGTCAGGAGAGCAAAGTTCAAACCCAAATATAAAACAGACTAAAGATTTATTTCTTTTTGATGATCTAGATCCAAGTTCTCTAACAGCCCCTAATTTAATGGAGTATACGACGGATTTAACAGAATCAGCAGAAAGAGCAAAAATTGATCCTGTTGTTGGTAGGGAAAATGAAATTGAACGCGTAATACAAATTATATCAAGACGTCGTAAAAACAATCCAATTTTAATCGGGGAGCCAGGAGTTGGGAAAACCGCAGTAGCAGAAGGGTTAGCCCAAAGAATTGTGCAACGCGAAGTTCCAAGTGAATTACATGATTATAAAATATTTGTTTTAGATATAACGTTATTACTAGCTGGTACCAAGTATCGGGGGGAATTTGAAGAACGACTAAAGCGAATTGTTCAAGAACTAAAAGAACAGAAAAATATAATTATTGTGATAGACGAAGTCCACACATTAGTTGGTGCTGGTGCAGCAGAAGGAGCATTAGATGCTGCTAATATTTTAAAACCTGCTTTAGCACGTGGCGAACTACAATGTATAGGAGCAACAACAATCGACGAATATAGACAACATATTGAAAAAGATCCAGCTTTAGAACGTCGTTTTCAACCTGTTTGGGTGAATGAACCTAGTATTGAAGAAACAATAGCTATTTTAAAAGGATTAAGATTACGCTATGAGCAACATCATAGGTTAGAAATTACCAATGAAGCTTTAGTAGCTGCAGCTAATTTAGGGGCCCAATATATAGCTGATCGATTCTTACCTGATAAAGCAATTGATTTAATTGACGAAGGTAGCGCAAGGGTCAGATTGGTAAATTATCGTCTCCCACCAGCTGTACAAATTTTAGATAAAGAACTACGAAGAATCTTAGAAGATAAGGATTTAGCAGTTAGGGAGCAAAGGTTTGAAACTGCTACTGAAATTCGAGATGACGAGTTAAGTTTACGATCACAGATGGGTGCTATTATTAAAGCAAGTAATACACCTATACCTAAAGGAGTACTTGAAAGATTAAAAGTTGGCTCGCAAGATATTGCTTCTATTGTCGCTTTATGGACTGGGGTCCCAGTAACAAAGATAACTAAAGATGAAAATACAAGATTATTAGAATTAGAAAATGTTCTCCATCAAAGAGTTATTGGACAGAAGGAAGCTGTTTCAGCGGTAGCTCGAGCTGTTCGCCGAGCTAGGGTTGGGATGAGAAATATGAAACGACCAATTGCTAGTTTCTTCTTTTCAGGCCCTACTGGGGTTGGGAAAACTGAATTAACAAAAACTTTAGCTTCATTCTTTTTTGGTGCGGAAGATGCGATGGTCCGTTTAGATATGTCTGAATTTATGGAACGCCATACTGTAGCCAAATTAATTGGGTCTCCCCCAGGTTACATAGGCTATAATGAAGGAGGTCAATTAACAGAAGCTGTCCGCCGTAAACCCTATACTGTTATACTATTTGATGAAGTAGAAAAAGCTCATCCTGATGTTTTTAATTTATTACTTCAAATACTTGAAGATGGACGTCTAACAGATTCTAAAGGACGAATTATTGATTTTAAAAATACAATTTTAATCATGACTTCAAATTTAGGTTCTAAAGCTATCCAAGATAATGATTTATCTTCTCAAGGAATGGGTTTTGGGGGAGAGAAAGCAGATACACAAAAAACAAAATATGCTCAATTATGTAATACTGTCGGAGAAAGCCTTAAAGCCTTCTTCAAACCTGAATTTCTAAACCGTATCGATGAAATTATCGTTTTTGAACAGCTTACTAAAACCAACATTACAGAAATTGCTGTGATTATGGTTAACGATTTAATTGAAAGAGTAAAAAAGGAAAAAGATATAACACTTTCTCTAACTCCACGTATGATGGAATTATTAGTTGAAGAAGGTTTTAATCCTACCTATGGTGCCCGACCGCTACGTAGAGCTCTCGTAAAATTAGTGGAAGATAAAGTTTCTCTTGAATATTTACGATATAAAAATGAAAATGATGATGAAGACCCAGTCGATATCTTAGTCGATGTAGATCTTAATAAGGTTAAAGTTTCAATCTCAAAAACGATTATAAAAGAAGAAGTAAAACCTGCTCAGGAAATAAAACCAGCACAAGAGAAAAGATCATATAAAATTATAGTTCCTCGTTTAGAAAAAATAAGAAAGGAAGAAGAAGCTAAAGCGAAATTAGATTTAGACAAATTATTACAGCAAAAGCAAGAAAGTAATTAACTTTAGATAGAACAAGCATAATTTAATTAACTAAATCAATATTTAGGAAAGGGTTTTAAAATTTACTTTCCTAAATATTAATTTTTGACATCCCGAATCATAAATTTTCATGCTTATTTTAAGGTTGACAAAGTTTGTTTAACTTTTTAAATAAACTTATAAGAATAAATACATACTTTTTATGGGGCTCTTAAAAAGAAAAAGAAATATTTGCGAGTTAGAATTTGCAGCTTTAAAAACTGTTTTAGATAAAACGAGATTAGAACTGGAAGTGAAATAGAATTTTGTTATCTATAGTGAGGAGGAATATAATAGTAACCTCGGAGATAATAGAAAAATATGCCAATATATGATAATCGTAAAAGAGGTAGCAGAAAATAAAACACTGCATTTGCAAGATTATATTGAATTTGCAAAAAGAATAACTTTTATCAAATTTATAAAAATCCTAGGAAGAAATTTCCATGCAAAAAGCAGAAAGGGTAATCAAAGGTAAGAATTAATAATATTATGGAGTTGTAAATTCAACTAATTAATTAACCCAAAAAAATAGACTATATTATCACCTTGAGAAAAAAGAATGAAAAACCTAAATTTATATTTTATATACTTATATGGTGATACAGGAACCGGAAAAACAAGATCTGTAATATAGATATTTGCTAAAAAGTTAAATAAAGCTGGAACAGATGAAAGTATATTTGATGATCTATTTTTAACCAACTGAAGTCTAAAATACTCCAATGGATATCAAGAACGTCCTTATGCAATAGTAGATGATTAAAGGAGTATCATCAAAAAGGTAATAATATATTGAGGCTTCTAGTCTAGATAGAAGAATAATACTAAAAAACAAATCAGAAATGCTGTTTTCACAGTAAATAATTATAGTTAAAAGGAACTTGAAAAAAGGTGTTTTTTATTATCAAAAAAATTAAAAAGAATATTTTAAAAAATTAATAATTAATTACTATGGAAAGAACTATTTCAGTTTTAGTTGAAAAAGATCCGGGAGGGTTAGTACGTATTATTAGTTTATTAACAAGAAGAAGATTTCATATTAAAAGTATTACTTTGTCACCATGTGAAAGAAAAGGTTATGAAAGAATAATTATTGTAGTAATAAACCAAAGCGATGGTGTTGATGCTGGTAAGCAATTAACAAAACAAATAAGGAAACTGATTAATGTTGTTAATGTTCAAGATATAACTTATCTTCCTTTAATAGAACGGGAATTAGTATTAATAAAACTTAAAGTCAATTTAATAGAACGAACTGAAATTTTAAACCTTGCTCAAATATTTAGGTTTAAGATTACTGATGTGACAGATTCTACACTTATTTTAGAGGTTACTGCTGACCCAGGTAAAATTGCTGCTTTAGAAAAAGTATTAGAAAAATATAATATTTTACAGTTAGTCCGAACTGGAAGAATAGCCCTTATACGCGAGTCTAGAGTTAGTACTTCATCTTTAAAAGAATATCCTGAGTTTGAAGTTCTCACAGGCCAAAACTATTTAAATAATATTGAAGATTTATTTAAAAAGGATTATTAAAATTTTACATCATCTTTTCTTATTGATGTATATCTGAAAAAATTTCTAGTCTTTTGTAAAGTGTAACATTCTTTCGCCTTTTAAAACTAGATCATGTTTTTTTAAGATAAATTTAATGAGAAATATCTGAATAATAAATTTAATTCAATAATTTATATTTAAAATAATAAATCAAACACTAAATAAGATGATAAATTTAGATTTTTTTGTTGATAACCTAACCAATTACCTGGTTTTTCTTGATATGATAAACATTCATTCACATCCCACTCTAAAAGATATATCCCTTGTTTAGAGAAAAAATTTAAACATAATAAAACCGGAGCTTGAGGAGAAAAAGATTTTTCTACATCTTTTTTTGTTTCTTGATGTTGTTTTTCAATAAGAAAATAAATATGGCAACTATTTATGCGGTCACAATTTAAACAAATACACATAATAAAACTTTGTTAGATTTTAAGAAAAATATTATAAATGTTTGGGTATCTGAGTTGGAGAGAACCATATTTCCGGAAAATTTATTGAACTATAAATAGTTTAAAGTAACAAGGGCCTTAATAATATTTAACCTATCTGGTTCGTATTAGTAATATATATTCAATCAATCTTGTTGTTTTAGTTTAATTCGAATTTATTTAAAAAACTTTTTATCCTAAAAAAAAATAAGCCCCGCCTTATCTACTTTGCATTATTCATCAAAGCAATCTGAACTGCTAAAAGTAAAAGATTCTTAAAAAATAATTCCAACACTATAACTAAGAGGTTTTCATCATAAAGTTGACTTTAAAAATCCACGAAAGTAAATTTAATGTATTAGCTACTATAAAACAAATTAAGCGTTTAAAATCAGTATAAGTATTTAATATATAAACCAAAAAAATATTAAACAATATTTACTTAACTTCGTAAGTCTTATGAAGAAAACAAATATCGTTGAAAAATGAGTAATTATTTCTAATCGAATTTAAGAATTTATCCTAAGCCAAATTAAAAAGTATCAAATATATTAAAGATATGTCTTTAATATATTTAATACTTTTAATCTGGCGTTAAAAACCGAAGTCCTTTCATACCCTATATATAGATTTCGGTAGCGAATAATTCTTTCGTTATAAATTTGTAATATAGATTGTTAATTCTAAATCTCATAATTATAATCATCAGATAAGTACACTATATATTTCAAACCTTAAGCAAAGGCTTATTTAATATCGGATGATTTAAGACAATTGTCAAATAAAGTTTAAAAAGAAAGAAAAGCACAATCTATTCGAATACAAAATATTACCCCCTTACTTATCGGACAAAGTGAAAAAAATATTTTTAACTCTAGTCCACCAGAGAATAGATAACCCGCTCCAGTTGTAATTAGAGCAAATCTAATTACCTCCTATAATTGTTATCAAAATGGTTACTAATGCAGAATCTCTTCAAGGCGATATCCTAATAGCCATACCGATACCAACCGCAACCAATGATTTTCAAGCTATAAATAAATAATTAAGAGTCTAATAAATAATTAACGTCTATAAATAAACTATAACTGTTTAAAAGGTTTTTTAAATTTTAACGCGAAGCAATTTTATTATACTGTTGCAGAGCCACTCGGCCAATATTATATAACGCCCATGATGCTGCAGCTAAAACAGGAAAAAAAACGAATAAAAGACGTAGATCCATACTAATACTCCTAATTAAAATTTTTACTAAATTCTAAGATTCTGATTCGTGTCGAGGTGAATCTTTTCTTACATATAATGATTTTTAAAAGATGGCCGTAAATTCTAAAAGAACATTGTTTATAAAGTAAGTATATTATTTTCTGTAAGTATGTAAAATGAGACCCGCGTCTTAAATTACAGATTAACATTAAGCTATAATATAATTTTTGTCAAGGATATTATAGTTATAATTGTTTTTGCTTTTTTATATTCTTAACAATTAATCATTTTAATGATAAGATATTTAAACTTAGTGCTTTTTTATTGAGAAGCTTCTTAAAATTATTGATATTATTATTACCTTTTATTACCTTTTAATACAAATCCCGTTATTATACTAATGTAACCTAAAGTGAAAGATTTTTCATTTACCCTAAGGCAATTAAAAGTTATTCAAACAATAAAAACTGAAGGAAATGTAAAAATAACAGCAAAACACTTAAAGTTATCCCAACCAGCCGTTAGCTTACAGCTTAAACAATTACAACAAGATATTTATTCCAAAATTTTAATACGAAAGAAAAATGAAATTTATTTTACTCCAGAAGGAGAATTAGTTTTAGATTATGCTAATAAGGTTTTAAGGTTATGCGAAGAAGCTGATAAGGCTATTCTATATTTAAAAACGATTAAAAAATTTACTTTGATTATTGGTTCCAATAAAATGCTAGGAAAATATCTCTCATCAAAAATTATTGAGATCTTTTGTAGACGATATTCTTATTCTCATGTCAAGCTAAAAATTTGTTGTGATAAAAGTCTTTCTTGGAATATAATTAATGGTAGGGTTGATATAGGAATCTTACCGGACAATGAAGTCCCAACAAATTTGTATAATTTATTGCATCGAACATCTTACTTTGAAGAACAACTAGCTCTGGTTATACCAATATCTTACGAATATCAATTGACTAATGATCTAACTAAATTGAATTTAGTTACTATAAAACCTCATCTTCAATCTCGGCACTTTATAGATAATATTTTAAATAGATTTAATCTTGAGCTTAAACAATTAAAAATAAGATTAGCACTCAATTCTAGCGAAGCTATTAAACGTTCAGTTTATAATGAATTAGGTGTGGCATTTTTATCTCCTATATATGTGAAAGAGGAATTCTATAAAAAACGTCTGAATTCAATAACATTAAACCTTAAAAATACTAATAAGCGGTTTACATTAGCTATTAATATTAAAAATAAGGGGTTCTATCTTTCTAAGCAGTTTTATGACTATTGTTTTACTATTATAAACAGAAATTTATACAATAAATTTCTTAATTTGGATTATTAATACTATTATTTTTAAATGCCTGATAAATTTATCAGGCATTTAAAAATAATAGTATTAATAATCCAAATTAAGAAGTATTAGATAAGCAAAACTAACGCCTCCAAATGAGCCAACAAAAAACCCAGAGGTAAATTGGTTCCAATTTTTACCATTTAATAAATCATTTTTATTTACAATATCATTATCTGATTCTTGAAAAGTAACTTTCCCATACATTGCTAAACAAACCGTTAACAAAGTAATAAGCCCAATAGAAGACAAAAAACCGATTAAAAGTGAAATCTCAGAGCCACGAAGTGGTCCTAATTTTTCAAATGGGCCTAATAATAAATAACCATGAGCCATACCAATTTCTAACCCTCTTAGAAGAGGTGATAATCCTTTTCTATATGCTGGTAAACTCCCTAAATATGCTTTTGTTGCTGCTGATGAAGTTACGGGTGTTGATAAATGTCCAACTGAAGGATCATTATTGTAAGGCTTAATAAAACTTGTCATATTTATTATTATAATAATATTTATATCTTTTTAAAAGAGAATAATTTAGGATTGCAATAAAGGAGAAATTTTTTTTATTTTTTATAGTAGCTAGGTCAATTAAATTAGTGTATTTTTTGCTTTAGATATATAATAGTATATTATATCATTTTTTAAAGTTTTTAGCCAAGGGAAAAAAATGAGTGTTCTTATTGATTATTTTTTATTATTAGGTATAGCTTTTGTACTTGCATCAGGTTTATTTCTAGGATTAAAAGGCATTAAATTAATTTAATTCTTATCAACTTTATTAAAATGTAAATTAATTTAAATTAAATTTAGAACTTTAGTCTAAGTATTTGGGAATTCTATAATGTAAGAAAATAAATAATTATGAGTAATAATTTATTAAAGCGTGATATTGTAGTGGGTTCTAGGCGTTTTAGCAATTTTTTTTGGACATTTATTTTATTTTTTGGTGGAGTAGGGTTTTTACTTACAGGTATTTCAAGCTATTTTCAAAAAAATTTATTATTTTTTATAAATTCTACAGAATTATCTTTCTTACCTCAAGGTCTTGTAATGACATTTTATGGTGTTGTTGGAATAAGTTTAAGTATCTATATTGGGCTTACTATTTTTTGGGATGTTGGAAGTGGATACAACGAGTTTGATAAACAAAATGAATTGATTCGTATAGTAAGGCGTGGGTTTCCTGGTAAAAACCGTCAGATTTTACTAGTATACGCATTTAAAAATATCAAAAGTATTAAATTGAATATTCAAGACGGGATTAATCCTAAACGGATCATATATTTATGTACTAAAGATCAAAGAGAAATTCCGTTGACACCAGTCGAACAACCACGTTCCTTAGAGGTGTTAGAAAATGAAGCCTCTGAATTAGCAAGATTTTTAAATATTAATCTTGAAGGACTATAATAGATTTAGTTAAGATACTAGAGTTTTATTTAAATGGATAAGCTAGAATCATAAATTATTAGAAGTCTTTTTGTAATTTTCTAAATAGGCAAATTCTTTACTACCCAAATGTTTTTCAGATAATTCATATTTTGTAAAAATGTTTATTTAATAATAAAAAACTTCTCCTTAATTTATAAATTTATAATTGAGTTTCAATATTTTAAATACTTTATCGTATTTCATTGAAATAAAAATATTTTAGATTTCTCTTTATTTATAAGAATTTCTAAGATTATTCAAAATAAAGCTTCTCAATATTTATAAGTCTTCTATTTTGTAGAAAAACTTAATATAAAGTCTATATATATAATATAAGGTACTCATTTAACATATTGACAACTAGAAATCTGATATGTTATTATAAACTATAATCTTTAATTATTCTTTAGAAAATTTGAAATTTTTCTAATAACTAATTTTTAATCTTTTAAATTATCCATTTTTACTAACTTTATTAAAATTAAAAAATATGTCACATTCCGTAAATATTTATGATACTTGCATTGGGTGTACACAATGTGTGAGAGCATGCCCTACAGATGTACTAGAAATGGTACCTTGGGATGGTTGTAAAGCTGGGCAAATTGCTTCTGCTCCTCGTACTGAAGATTGTGTAGGATGTAAGCGTTGTGAAACTGCTTGTCCAACAGATTTTTTAAGTGTTCGTGTTTATTTAGGTGCTGAAACGACACGTAGTATGGGATTATCATATTAATTTAACTTAGCATAGTTTAAGTATAAACTATGCTTCAAATAGTATATTACTATATAAGTTATATAGGGTTGCTAACTCAATGGTAGAGTAATCGGCTTTTAACCGAAAAGTTCTGGGTTCAAGTCCCAGGTGACCCAAAAATTAAAGAATTATATATATAAATTAAATTTTTTAATAATACTCTCATATAATTTATAACGTACCTCATCTAATGATATTAGTATATTGAGCAATAGAATCAATACTTTTATAATGTTTTCGAAAAAATTATTATCAAAATCTTGAAAAGAGTTTAGTTTTCTTTATTACTTTTAGAAGGTTAATTATACCTACTTTTACTATTATTTTATTCCCTAGAACTTTTATTATGATTAGTTTAGATCGTTCAGCTAGGAGTTTAGGTTGTTTCCATTGTTGAAAATTCTATACTATGTGTTTATAGCCTCCTTACTACAGGTTTTTCTGGTATTAATTTGGATTACTTTGTAACTTCAATCTCCAAAGCTTTCTTTAGTCCAAGGTACTTATAGGCCTTCATGGGAGTAGTATCCTAAGCTAAGGGTTTAGGTCATTTGGCGTGAGGGTGTTTAATAATTTCATTAAATACTTATTACAAATGTTCTATAGGTTTTCAGTAAATAGCCTAATTTAAACGTTAAAAAATGATCTATTTTTCATATCATTTTCCTTTAAAAATCTTTATAGGGAGATTAAGATTAATATAATTATATTAGCTTAATATATCAACAGGTTCTAATTTTTTGATTAATAAATAAGTAATCATTATATAATTAAATTAATAATATCATTCTTTTGTATAAATTGGATTATTTTAGATATTTATAATAAATTGTCTAAAATAACCCAGTTTATAGTTTTATCTCAAACTAATTTTTTTATTAATTTAAACTAAATACACTACTAGCTTTAATATCTGCATCTGTAATGGTAACTAAATCTGCTTTAGTAAGTATACGTCCACCACTATCAAAATTGCGATTTGCTTGTCTCATTCGAGCTCGGTCTAATGCATTCCTAACACTTCGTGCATTGGCAAATAGTGGTTGCTCACGGCGTTTCATAACATAATCGAAAAAGGCTGGTTCTGCTTCTGGAGAAAATTGATATTGTTGTTCTTCTAGCATCATTTTTGCAATTATAAATAACTCCTCAGATGAATAATCTGGAAAATCTACATGGTTAGCTATTCGAGAAGATAAACCTGGGTTAGAAGTATAGAATTGTTCCATACGTTCTTTATATCCGGCAAAAATAATTACTAAATCATCACGTTGATTTTCCATAACTTGTAATAAAATCTCAATTGCCTCACTCCCATAATCTCTTTCGTTATCTGGCTTATATAAGTAATAAGCCTCATCAATAAATAAAAGGCCACCCATTGCTTTCTTTAACACTTCTTTAGTTTTTGGTGCGGTATGACCAATATATTGCCCAACTAAGTCATCTCTTGTTACAGTTAATAAATGTCCTTTTTTTGAATGTCCTAATTTAAAAAGAATATCCGCCATACGAGTGGCAACAGTAGTTTTACCTGTCCCTGGACTACCCGTAAACGACATATGTAAACCTGGGTTACCAGTTGTAAACCCTAAACTTTCTCTTAGTTTGTCTATAACTAATAAGGCTGAAATTTCTTGAATTCTTGTTTTTACAGGTAGTAAACCTACTAACTCTTCATTTAATATGTCAATGATCTTTTTTATTTCAGTATCTAAATAAACTTGTTTTAAATTTAAATTTTTTTCTAAAGACAAATTATCTAAACTTTTTGTTGGTACTGTTTCCATATCGTTTTTATCTCCTAATAAAATGTTTATTTTTATTTTCACTATCTTCCATTTACTGGAGTTTAAGAAACTGCTTGATTTTTAACCATGAAATAAGAATCTCAAAAACAAATAAAGCGTAAATGGTTTTAAATTTTAGCTTTTATTTCTTAGTTTGAATTATAATAATAGTATTACCAAATGATTTTTTAGTTTTGTGGATTCAGACAAATATTATTAATAAGAATTACTATTTTTAAACTTTAGAAAAATAACTAGATAATTATTTAGGAGAACATTTGTATGAATTGGCAAGTTATTGGTCAAGTAATTACTGCAGCATTAATTATTGTATCTGGCCCACTAATTATTTTCATAGCAAAAAAAGCTGATTTATAAAATCTTAAGTATATAAATTATATATTAAATTATGATATACTGTACTTAGAGGAATTTTTTGAGTTTGTGATGACTCTGAATTTTCAGGTCGTACAAATAACTTGCAATGACATTCTTTTCTTTCACGCATAGCAACACAAGGGCATATCCAAAAATTTAATTCAATTTCAACTCTTTCACTACGGAAATTTCTGCAAGGACATAAAGGTAAATCATATTTATTTTTATAATCAGCTAATCCGGCAACTATTACTGAAGTAATTGAAGGATCAACGCAAAAAAATGTATTAGTTTTTTTAGCATAAAGTTCTGCAAAATGATGCATTTCTTTTATGCGAGTACCTTTGTCGAGCTTATTATTCAGGGTTACTTTTTTAGTCTTTTTTAAAGTCATAAGTAAATTTTTAATTTAGTCTTAAATTCTTATGTTAGTATCGTCTACTACAAAATTTTTTAATAAAATATATTATGTTAATTAATTATTTACCTTCAATTCTAGTACCTTTAGTTGGTTTAGTTTTTCCAGCTGTTGCTATGGGGTTATTGTTCATTTATATTGAAAAAGACACTATTGAATAACTACTAAAACTTTCAAGGTTCTAGATTTAGAACCTTGAAAGTTTTAGTAGTTATTCAATAGTGTCTTTTTCAATATAAATGAACAATAACCCCATAACTTGCTTTTTTTTAAAGCGAAGAACCAAGACCAGAATAAGAACCAAAAATAAAAGTACCGACAACAACTATAACCCCTAAACCACCAGCTAATGCAACTAACCAAAGTGGTACTCTTCCTGTTCCTGCCATAATATTTTTTAGCTCCTATATTTTTTCTTAAATCTTATAAAAACATTATCTAGCAATGAAAGCTTTCTTTAATTAAAAAAGTAACTAGAGAAAAGTACTGCTAATATAAAGAATAATAATAAACCCCAGTATAAAGATGTACGACTTATTTCAACTTCTTGCTTATTAGGATTTGGACCTGTCATTGAGTAATCTCCTATCGTTGAATAAATTGCATTGATGTAATTGCGCCTAAAAAGAATATCGCTGGAACGGCTAAACCATGAAGAGCAAGCCAACGAAACGTAAAAATAGGGTAAGCTACAGGTTGATTTGTGTTTCTAGTCATATTTTTCCTACTTTATATATATTATTTTTTTATTTTTTTCTATCACTTATTATTATTAGAAACGCTAAATTGAATATCATAAATAAGAGTATCTACTTGAATATTGTAGTCTCTACTAAATTAATTAATTCATATTAGTAGCATAATACTAATAAACTAATAAAGCTAGCTTATAAACCTCGTGTTAAATCTTCTAATTCTTCCTTAGCACTAAATCTATCATTTACTAATGGAACTTGCTGTCTATCTTGTGTAAAATATTCATTGGGTCTAGGAGTCCCAAAAACATCATAAGCTAAACCAGTGCTTATAAATAACCAACCCGAAATAAATAAAGAAGGAATTGTAATACTATGAATAATCCAATAACGTACACTTGTTATAATATCAGAAAAAGGACGTTCTCCGGTTGAACCGCCAGACATTTTAAAACTTACTCCATAAAATAAAAATATATTATACCCTAGTATTTTATAAGTATAATAAAATTGTTTCTCATTCCTTTAAAAATTATTTTGTATGATCAGGTAGATATCTCGATATTATATAAATATACTTGATCATACAATTAATTTTATTAATTGCTAGCGAGCAGCGAGAATCGAACTCGCATCAATAGCTTGGAAGGCTATGGTTTTACCACTAAACTATGCTCGCAGTTACATCTAATATATAATATTATCCTATTAAAAAATAAAAGATTGGTAAATTACTAAACCTTTTTAATTTTTAAAATTTAAAGGTCGAATTTTTGATCAGAATTTCTCTACATTTTTTTATTGGTTCTACTATTTTAGGGTAGACTTTCAAAAGAAGAAAAATTTGTTTCAACTAAAATTTTTTAGAATCAAATATGAATGTATAAGGGTTATAAAAGTTTTATAACTTGTATGAAGGTGATTTTTCTTCTAACCCTTAGTAAATGTTTACTTTTTAACTTAAATTCTTTATTTTTTCTTTGAAGATTGAGCAATTCAATAGATTTATTTTTTGTTCTTAAGCATAACAAATTATTATTTCTTGTTAAGTGAGATTATGACTTCTGCGTTCGTTAGATAATAAATTAAATACTTAACTTGTTTTTACTAAGATGTTTATGTAATTCATTTCGATGTTTATAATACTTTTTTTCATTGAATTAATAATTTTGTAGTCATGTTAACTAGTTGTAATTTAATAAAATAACAAGATTGAAAGATAGGTTAGTATTTTTGATTTGGGGGTGGAGGGACTTGAACCCTCACGATTATATATATCAACGGATTTTAAGTCCGTTGCGTCTACCATTCCGCCACACCCCCAATTGTACGATAACCATAATATATCAGATAATTACGAATTCTAGTTGCATATTTCTCTTAACGATTTGATAGCTATTACTAATGGTTATACTACAAAATTAAAATACCTAGATTGTTTTGTTAGGCGACACCCAGATTCGAACTGGGGATAGAGGATTTGCAATCCACGGCCTTACCACTTGGCTATATCGCCTTACCATAATAGTTATCATTAATAAATGATAATGGTACCTAATAATACACTAGAATCGTTTATAAATTTTTCTATTTTAAATTAAATAGTATAATTACAAAATTTAACTTTATTTATTTATGCTTTTAATTTTATTTGTAAATATCTTAATATTGAAAGTATAGTCATTAATGGTCCTTCTAATGAGCATTACTCAATTAATTTGGGGACTCTTTGTTTAGATTCCCTAATATTTTGTGGAGGCTCAATTAAGAGTTTGTGGTTGGCACCGGAGAATCTATATGCCTGAAGATGTGCAAAATCGAACTCGAATAAAAAGTGAACGTTATGAATCAGGTGTTATCCCATATGCCAAAATGGGATATTGGGATGCTGATTATAACGTTAAAGATACTGATATTCTAGCTCTTTTTCGTATCACTCCACAACCAGGCGTAGATCCCGTTGAAGCTGCAGCAGCTGTTGCCGGTGAATCTTCTACTGCAACATGGACAGTGGTTTGGACAGATTTATTAACTGCTTGTGATATCTATAGAGCAAAAGCATATAGAGTAGATCCAGTACCAGGCACAAGTGATCAATTCTTTGCTTATATAGCTTATGAATGTGATTTATTTGAAGAAGGTTCTCTTGCTAACTTAACAGCATCTATTATTGGTAACGTTTTTGGGTTCAAAGCTGTTAAAGCGTTACGTTTAGAAGATATGAGAATCCCTTATGCTTACTTAAAAACTTTCCAAGGCCCAGCAACAGGTGTGGTTGTGGAAAGAGAAAGGTTAGATAAATTTGGTCGTCCTTTTTTAGGAGCTACTGTAAAACCTAAATTAGGTCTTTCTGGTAAAAACTATGGCCGTGTTGTTTATGAAGGTTTAACAGGTGGTCTTGACTTCCTTAAGGATGATGAAAATATTAATTCACAACCATTTATGCGTTGGAAGGAACGTTTCTTATACTGTATGGAAGGTGTTAACCGGGCTGCAGCTGCAACAGGTGAAGTTAAAGGTTCTTATCTTAACATTACAGCTGCAACTGTAGAGCAAATGTATGAACGTGCAGAATATGCTCATGCGATTGGTTCAGTTATTGTTATGATCGATTTAGTTATTGGTTATACAGCAATTCAAAGTATGGCAATTTGGGCACGAAAAGCTGAAATGATTTTACATTTACATCGTGCTGGTAACTCTACTTATGCCCGTCAAAAAAACCATGGTATTAATTTCAGAGTTATCTGTAAATGGATGCGTATGTGTGGTGTAGACCATATCCATGCAGGTACTGTAGTTGGTAAACTAGAAGGAGACCCTTTAATGGTTAAAGGATTCTACAACAGTTTATTATTAACTCATTTACAAATTAATTTAGCTGAAGGCTTATTCTTTGATATGGATTGGGCATCTCTTAGAAAATGTGTTCCAGTAGCTTCTGGGGGAATCCATTGTGGTCAAATGCACCAACTTATTTATTACTTAGGTGATGATGTAGTTCTACAATTTGGTGGTGGTACTATTGGTCATCCAGATGGTATTCAATCAGGTGCGACAGCTAACCGTGTTGCTTTAGAATCTATGGTTCTAGCTCGTAATGAAGGTCGTGATTATGTAGGCGAAGGTCCTGAGATTTTACGTAGAGCAGCAACTACTTGTGGTCCTTTAAAAGCGGCTTTAGATTTATGGAAAGATATTACTTTTGATTATACTTCAACGGATACTCCGGATTTCGTAGAAGTTGCAACAGGAAGTAGATAATATCGTTTAGTTAAACATTTTAACAAATTAAATTATACTTTTTTTGTTAGAGGTTTATTTATAAATAATTATCAACACATTATAAATTTTATAGTAGTTTTAGGAAAAGTAGAAAGTAAATAAAAAGTTTAGTGTTGAACTAACAATAAAATTTATATATTTATCTCTAAGTAATATTTGAATAGTGATGAGAGTTACACAAGGATGTTTTTCGTTTTTACCAGATTTAAGTGATGATCAAATTAAACAACAAGTTGCTTACGCTATGAGCAAAGGTTGGGCGGTTAGTGTAGAATGGACAGATGATCCACACCCGCGTAACTCATATTGGGAATTATGGGGTCTTCCTTTATTTGATGTTAAAGATCCAGCTGCAGTTATGTATGAACTTGCTGAATGTAGAAAAGTTAACCCAGAAGGTTATATTAAAATTAATGCTTTCGATGCTAGTATTGGTACAGAAAGTTGTGTAATGTCTTTTATTGTACAACGTCCTATTACTGAACCTGGTTTCTATCTAGAACGTAATGAGGTTCAAGGACGTAATATCCAATATACAATTTCAAGTTATGCTGTTCAAGCACGCCCTTCAGGAGATCGTTACTAACGACTAAATTTTAATTTTACTGGCTCCTAAATTTTCCATTATTCTATTTCAGGAATAGAATAATGGAAAATTTAGGAGCCAGTAAAATGTTATATTCTACGTTAGTATAGATTAATTAACAGATCTATTCTATAAACATGTATTGTATACTATTCCTATATAGAATTCTATTATACTGAGCTCGTATGTTAGAGCATATAGGTTCAAAACTAGGTTCAAGTCAGTTTGGGCCCATCGTCTAATGGATAAAGACCGAAACCTTCTAAGTTTCTAATGTAGGTTCAATTCCTTCTGGGCCTGCTTAATACTTATAG